TTTAATTCTTTCAATTCCAGATCTATCCGATTTTTCGAAAGAAGAGATGTGGAATCCTGTTGTAGAAATGAAGTGTTTCATTTCATTCGCAAAAAGCCATTTCGTTTTCAACAATGTCTTTGTCATTTGATTCAATAACATTCTGTTAGAAAGGAACAGATTTAATAAATATTGATAATTCTCTGAGAGAATATTAGAAAGAAAAAGTTCATTGGGTACTGAACGATTGGTTTCAAGAGATCTTTGGCGATCAATTACCAAGTCCCAGCGGTCACTTTGGCCCCGCGGATTTTCAATCAACCAGCGGTGATACAGAGCTAAAGGACTGTCCATGTGTACGTGTAGAATTTGCGATTTCATACCCTTTCCTTGAATGCGTTGCAAAGCCTCGATATGGGGTTCCTTCTGTTGAGAAACGAGAACATCTCGTTTCTTCTTTTTTCTTTTTGTTTTTTCTTCTAATTCTTCTAAACAAGGAATAGAAAGGTTCCGGTTGGTCATCACAGTAAATCTACGAAAAAGCCTTTTTGAATGGAAAAGTGGTGGTTTTTTGGTTTGATCTATTCTTATTAAACAGGCATAAGCTCCACTGGTATAAAGCCTTTGCATCAGTTCTTCATTGGAAAACACTTCTTCGTCTGAAAACAAAACGTCCGGATCCTCTTGGATTAGAAAGGAGTCCCAAACAAACCGTCTTCCACGAAAAAGCACTGGTTTATTAGAAGATTGACATTGCATTGATTGATATTGCAATGGATATTGCATTGGATATCCAGATTGACTTCTGAACGGTTCCAAAAACTCTTGAAATGATAGATTTTCCAAATCCAACCGTAGTTTTTTGATCTCTTCCCGATACTTCCTATACTCCGTCGTAACCCCCCTTTTTTCTAAGTTGAACTTCTTAGACTTATACTGGAGCATACGAAGATGATTTTCAAACTTTTGAACGAAAATCCGCCTTTCTTGAAACAATCTGACTTGCTCCGGCAATCCCAATTCATTGAATGTTTTTATCCGATCAAATCGATTGCTGCGAAGAAAACTAAGACGCCAGATCCTAGGAGACGAAACCAATGATTCATCGAATTCTTCATCCTTTTGGAGTTGAGCATCTAGACCTATTTCATGAACTAGAGACGAAAACCCTGTTCGCATCGTATACTGATGATTTTTCGTTTTGCGCAGAGGATCGAATGGTGGGATTTGATTCTTATCAGACTTACCTCGATATATTCCTAACCACGGAAACTCCACCAGAAGACTTTCTAAAAGACTAGAAGCTAGATGGAAATCATGTTCAACGAGTCTATCGAGAGGAGTCCAATTCTCTTGATTTGGTTCCGATATCAGCAACCAAGAATCCCGAGCAGCTGATCCGGCCAAGCAACCCAAAATAGGAGGGAGTATAGTGAATTCCTTGATAGTTGTTTCGGCAATCGAAGGTTCTAAATACCATTTAGACAAATAATAAAAATTTTTTTTCCAAAAATCTTTTGCCATAGGTACAGGAGAAAATTTCGTTCTAAGTGTAGTTTGTAGAATAGCCTTTCCTATCTTATAGGGAAGTCTTTCATGATGTTTTAGAACGGATACAACACCCTGATTTATAGATCGTAAACCCCAAGTTTGCCTATAAAGAGACAATCGAATTGTATTCGTGTCTATAACGTATTTTTTTCGCAAACAACTAATTGCTACGGTTTCATTGACAAGTCCTGCCAGGTCTCGTGCCTTATAACCTATGGTTCTAGATCCAAAATCATCGAGGTAGAACAATTCTTTGTTCAAAAAAAATCTTTTCCTACGTAAAAGAATAGAAAATTCTTTTTCTCGTTGGGATACAAGAAGCATCCGAATATTGATGAATTGACCCAATCGATTTGGAGTCATTAGATTTGGATCGACTTTTCTAGGAATATGCGTCGAAGCAATAAAAACAATATTTCTTCTACTAGTAAAACTGTTCTCATCACAGCTATCCATATGGTCCAATAAGCGATGAAGCAACGCCTTCTTCTTGATGATGATATCCATCTTGATGATAGAAGTGCGAGTATTCCGTTCCAATACATGAATGTTTGGGATCCATATTATGCAAGGAGACATTATTTCTGCCATTGTCAAAGTCCGATGGAATTGAGAGAAAGTTTTCCCAAAGAACCATTCCAGATTGATTTTTATTAAAGGAATATAAAAGTCTGCTGCTAGACTTTGGACCAAATAGGATCGACCAGTTTCCTCAGGACCTATCAGTAAAATCCCCTTGGAAAGGGATGGTCCTAATAATAAAGGAGGAGTTTTTCTAGCTTTAGAAAATAGGTTTTGGTTAGATTTGGCAATCTTCTGATAAAAAGCGAAGAAGACCCATTTTTCTGCTAAACGATCAAACCTGTAATTCATTATATTTTTTTGCGAAATGTCAGATAAATATCGTAAGTACATAAACCCCGGCTCTTCCGTGGTTTGATAACCTTCGAAGATAGAATGCCTGTAGGTAAAATTCGATTCAAATTGAGAATTTTGAGAGAGTTCTTTTTCTGTTCTTAGAAGCAGAAGTAGATCAATTGTATCTTTCTTCTTCTCTTTTTTATTATTATTATAATCATCTGATGATAATCTTGATGAAAAAAAAGATGGAATTTTCGAGTTTCCACCACTGGGCTTTGCGATTACGAAGTCGAATATTGTCACGGATCGATCGAATGCACGCGGATTCTTCTTGTGACTTATTAGTATGAAAAAATAAGTCATTCTAAGCCTCATCAACCAATACCATTCCCGGAGGTTTGACAAAAAGCAAACAATTTGATTTAGAATTCTAAAGGCGAACCAAAAAGTAAACCCCTCTTCATATTTATGTGCATCCAACTGCGTCCAAATTGGTTCATCCTTCTTAGCCAAAATAGTAAAATGAGAAAAATCATAATTATTAGATTTAGAAAAAACAGAATCATCATCACTAGTAGAACCGAAGATTTGTTTTGTCCAATCCCTTATTTCCTCCGGGTACTCAAAGCTATTAGAAGTATCAATAGCAGCCAAATAAGGAACAACACAAGTACTTCTTTCGAAGATTGGTTTGACTAAATCCAGTATTACCGAATCGATTGGTTCTACCCAATCCGGTTTTTCCAAAGAATCCTTCGGGTACTCGCTATATCTTTTTATTTCCATCCACCATTGTCGTAGCAAAGCTGGATCCGAATGTAGTCCGAACTCGAGAAAATTCAACTGTATCAGTAAAGAAATCCAGTTGAAGAAAACAACGAAAAAATACGGAAAAAAGAAAAACACAAGGACGAACCACAAGAGAATGATCCAAGACTCCCCGTCCTTCCTTGCTAATCGCAAGAGTTTCCATATCGACTTTTTCTTGATGAGTTCTTCGATCACGAGCTCCCCGTGAGAAACTAACCAAGGAACCAACTCATTCAGAGGCGGATGAAGTCGAATCCTTCTCCAATTCCGTTGTATTTTGGATTGTAGAATGAACCATACTTCATGAGAAAGTGCCCGCAAGATATTCTTCGATCTATGCCTAATATCTTGCCAAATAGATACTATTTGGTCACAGCTATATAGCAATATATACGGAAAAGTATCAAAAAGTGTATCCCCAAAGTATTTCCACCATATAGAAGTAAAAAACCATGGCATATACATTTGAAGCAAATTCCATTTGGAAAAATGAGTATCAATCTTATATATCTCTTGTTTATTAACGAGTTCATGAAAACAATGTGGTGAACGGCATGAGAAAATCTTTCGTTTCTCTTTCCATGAAAAACAAAGCTTATCTAGAGCTTTGTTTTCCGCTATGTTTTGGAAACTCTCTGTTGAACTAGACTTGGTAAACATGTCTGGAATCTGATGAAATATTTCCTGGTTCTTATTCGGAAAGATTTCCGATAGGAAATCATCTTTATAGGATTGAGTTTGAATCAAACTCGTGTTTGAACTGAAATTTTTCGGAGACTGATCAAGATTTTTTTCTTCAAAATCAAAATAAGATCTATGGAAATTTTCCAAATTGACTACTTGGAATCTTGGTAAAGGCGTTGTACAAATCTCTTCGATCGAGGCTCTGTTGTCATGAACAAAAGGATTCCATCGAGTTAATAACTCGTACAATTCATAGATTAATACATATGTTTTGTCACTACTTCGTTGTAAATACTTAGGTAAAAATATGTCGGATACTTGGGACTCTATGAGTGAAACAGCCTCTTTCTCCGATTGAACAGGTATTATTTCATCAAGCGACAAAGAAAACATATTGTTGCAGATGGGCAAAAGATGGAAATGGAATAATTGTACATATGTAAGATTCTTTTGAATTCTTTCTTCTATATAAGAAGGTAATCTTTTCTTATAATTGGACCGAGGATGACGTAAATAATCCAAAATTTGAAGTGTATTCGCTTTGTCAAAAGCAGCTCTCAATGAACTTTGATTCGATAGTTTTACAGGATTCACCCAATTGTCTCGATATATCGTCGAAAAATCCGTGTTATACAACGAATTGCTTTCATTATCAAAAATGTCCATAATCCATGGCTCATTCCAAGCAATTTTTGCTATTGTTCCTTCATCGATCTTTGAGACTTTTGTCTGGTTATCCAACCACTGGATTTTGGGTTTAACGATTCGAACAAGAAATTCTCTAAACCACCACGGATAGACTACTTTGTCCTCAGGGCCGCACTGAGAAAGGAAAATAATCAAATCCGAAATGAGTTTATCAATATAAGGAGAAATGTCTATGGAAATATCGATGTTGTTCCATAAGTTCTTCATTTCCGTCTCTTCCGGAGCGTAAAACAGAATCAAAGCAATCTTAAGAAATATTTCTTTAATACATAATTCCTTTGGATCGAAACAAACAAGATGGTTCGAATACTTTTGTAAGTATTCGAATTGATCGGACCATTTGTATACATGCAATTTCTGATTGATATATTTCGAAGTTCTAAGAATCAAACAATCTAACCATTCTTTCTGACCTTTTCTCCAATTTAATGAATGCTGGTTCATTGTATTTTTCATTCCATTATTCCAATTTGAAAGAATGTCATCTATTGGAAATACCCAAGCCTGAGTGCGCGTGTTCATTAAATGGAATGTATTTTCCCCTACGGGGAAAATCGATACGGTTTGGTTGATTATTCGATCGAAAGAATCATTCTCTTTCTCAGTCATATTGAACCATGGATTCTTCCATTTTTTTCTGTGGTCGAAAATCTGATTCCCTAATCTGTTCTTGTGAAGTTCATAGAATAGACTCTGAGCGAAGGCAAATGTATTATTAGCAGAAACCTGATTAGGATTAGTCAGTAATAGAGTGAATCGATCTGTTCTTTTTAGGACGATTGGTTTCAATCGACAAAAATGGAATAGGCGCTCTTTGCAGAATGAAGAAAAAAAGAGATTCCAAGACGAACTGTTTCTAACTCGACTACAAAGGAATTGGTTTATATCCCTCTGATTTTGTCTAATCGTAGTACATCCAGGATCTGATGAAATAGCCAATTTCGGATTTGGAAATTTCGTTTTGATATTCCAGAAATCCGCTCTCCTTTTCCTTTCTAATCTTCTCAAATATTGAAAAACATTTTGTTGTCTTTTCCAACATTGGAAATTTTCCACGGGCTCTTTAGTGGTACGAGAAACCATATATTCATCTATTGACAATATGTCAAAAACAGAATAACGAATTGTTTTTGTCCAATTCTCAATGAATTTTTTTGTTTCTTTTGAAAATGAATTCTCTTTTATAGACGACCTTTTGGTTTCTTTCAATACTTCTTTCGGCCAAGACATTGGAAAATTTCCTGGACACGCGTCATACCCATTTGAAAATTTTTCCAATTGGCTAGATTTTGGAAAAAACAAAAAAAGATGCGAAAAGATCCACAAATTTCTAGTGAAATTGGCTTCCGATGATGTTTCATTTCGAATTTCCATGGAGTTATATATAGGATCAAATAGATTGATCGAATAGTATTTGTTTCTTTCAATCAGACTTTTCTTTTTTAGGTTATATATAAGGACTGGTAATGTAAGTAATACTACAACTTTGCTTTTGGAACTACAACTACGTAGATCCCGTAAAAGTAACGTACTGAGAATCCGAAAGTCAAAGAACTTAATAAGACGTTCTCGATGGGACAAAATTTGAGTAAAAAACCTCACCAAAATCAATTCAGTCCATGGATCGAATGAAGAGCTTTGTATTTGTTTGAAAAAGTTTAACCACCAGGTCAAGAGGCTTGATATGGGTTGTTTAATTCCGGACTCTCTTGGACATTTTCCCGAGGTCCTTTCTTCCGAGATCCAGAGTCTGCTTTTTTGTTCTTGTATCATTGGTTTTTGCCCTCTTTTACAATTCTATATTTTATTACGTGAAATATGGATAGATCCCTCTCAATTCCATATAATAAACCATTGGATTTTTTCGAAAGGTTTTTTGACTAGTTTTTGGTTTTCTGGAAAAGGTAGAATGATCTTTGTGATGGATGAAAAGACATAAAATAAAATAAAAACCTTCGCACTTCATCGAACTTGCGTCAACGATCGAAAAATCGCAAACAACCAAATAAAAGATTATGGCCCGGGCGAACGACGGGGATTGAACCCGCGCGTGGTGGATTCACAATCCACTGCCTTGAGCCACTTGGCTACGTCCGCCCATAAAATCTATCTAATCAACATTACTTTCAAGAAAAGAGTTGTTTTCTGTTCATCCTACGGAATGTGGGCGACTTATTCCAGGAAATCCAAGTGTTGCAAGATCGGTACTCACTCCCACAAGTTTTTCCGTTGCATTTTCTATGTTTGGCATGATTGGGATATGAGTACTTGGCTACCCTAAGTCGATACTCACTCATATTATCGAATGAATTGATTATTCCGGATGAGCTTTTCTCCAGCATCCATGGCTGAATGGTTAAAGCGCCCAACTCATAATTGGCGAACTCGCGGGTTCAATTCCTGCTGGATGCACATATCTAATTCAAATTCCTTATATATCCTCAAATACAACAGTAAAAAACTCGATATCTTATAATGTGGATATGAACAAAGACAGATAAGGTACCAAACCTCCTTTAGAGGTTTGGTACGATGAAAGGAATACCTAGAATTCTATCTAATTAACCATCTATAGAATTGAATTCCATTGATGCCAAATCAAGAGGAAAATTGTGAGCATTGCGCTCATGCATAACTTCCATACCAAGATTAGCACGATTAATTATATCAGCCCAAGTATTAATAACACGACCTTGACTGTCAACTACAGATTGATTGAAATTGAATCCATTCAAGTTGAACGCCATAGTACTAATACCCAAAGCAGTAAACCAGATACCTACTACGGGCCAAGCCGCTAAGAAGAAATGTAAAGAACGAGAATTATTAAAACTAGCATATTGGAAAATCAATCGACCAAAATAACCGTGAGCCGCGACAATATTATAAGTTTCTTCTTCCTGACCAAATTTGTGATTGTGATTCTATTCCATATTTAAACCTAAAAAACAAAAATCAATCATATAATGAACATTTCATACAAAAACATACTACATTTTACTCAGAGTAGTCCGGAAAAATTTCTAACTTCTGGGAAACATCATCGTTGCAAGGGTCGAAACAAAAAAGGTATTATTACAGTACGTCATAGAGGAGGAGGCCATAAACGTCTTTACAGGCAAATTGATTTTCGAAGAAAAGAGAAAGACATCTATGGAAAAATTGTAACCATAGAATATGATCCTAATCGAAATGCGCATATCAGTTTGATATGTTACAAGAATGGGAAAAAGTCCTATATTTTGTCCCCTAGAGGAATCATGATTGGAGATACTATTTTATCTGGTCCAAAAGCTTCTATTTTAATAGGGAATGCCCTACCTTTGAGTGCGGTTTGAATTATGAATTTACGTAATCGGAAAGACCGGTTAGGCCCCGAACCTACTAAATTATCATTGATAATCTAAATTTGACTTAATTTTCAAAGGGAAACTGAGAAAAAAATATATAGCAAGTGATAAAAAAAAAATAATAAATTTTTCATTCTAGATAATATGGAGAATTTTTGATAAAGCATAACAGTGGAGAAGGCAAACTCTTGTTCCAAAGATTATTTTATTCATCTTTGATTTGAAGGTCAGAGGCAAAATCAAAGTTGTACAATGAAATAAATATTTCCAAATAAAACGCCTCCTATGTTATTGAGAACGTGATTTAATAAAGTCATTCAATCTGAATGCTACATGATGAACAGAAGCCAGATGATGGATAAACACCTAGGATGTAAAGTAAAGAACATCCAGAAAGCTGTATGCCCCGAGAGAGGCTTGTACAGTTTGGGAAAGGATTCTTTTTTTTTTTTTTTTTAATCAAAATCTATTTCAACCAATATCCCTGTGGGTACAACTATACATAATATAGAAACAACGCAGGGTAAAGGAGGACAAGTGGCTCGAGCCGCGGGTACTATAGCCAAATTGATCGCAAAAGAAGGTCAATCCGCGGTATTAAAGTTGCCTTCAGGAGAACTTCGTTTAATACCTTACAACTGTTCAGCCACGGTTGGACAAGTGGGTAATATCCGCTCGAATAACAAAATTTTTAGTAAAGCTGGATCAAAACGGTGGATAGGTAAACGATCAGAAGTACGAGGAATAGTCATGAATGCTGTAGACCATCCACATGGAGGTGGTGAAGGAAAAAGTCCCATAGGAAGAAAAACCCCCATAACTCCTTGGGGTCATTGTACGCTCGGTAAAAAAACCCGAAAAATGGTTCGGTATAGTGATACTTTCATTCTTCGTCGTCAAACTAAGTTAGAATAAAAAAATTAATTGCCTATGAAATATTCAAGAAAAAAAAAAAGTTTAAAACAAGTTTTTGCGGCTACACACTCAAAGAAAAAAGTTTTTATTGCTGATCACTTATTCAAAAAAATAGAAAAACTAGACACAAATATAAAAAAAAAGAAAATACTATTAACTTGGTCTCGAGCGTCTACGGTTATACCCAAAATGATCGGTTATACTATTGCTATTCATAATGGTAAAGAGCATATACCTATTTATATAACAAATAATATGCTTTACCATAAATTAGGAGATTTTGTACCTACTCGTCTTTGCCCGGAACATCCAGGCAAAGACGATAAGAAATCTAAAAAAGACAAGAAATCTAGTCGTTAAATTTCAAGAAAGTGAATATGAAAATATCTAAAAATAAGAGGAATACCGAAGTACGCGTTTTAGCCAAAAATTTAAAAATGTCTACGCAGAAAATGCGTCGAGTAATCGATCAAATTCGTGGTTGTTCTTATGCACAAGCATATACTCTATTGAAATTAATGCCGTATAGAGCTTGTTATCCCATATTCCAACTACTTTGTTCTGCAGGAGCAAATGCTAAAAATAATTTGGGGCTTAAAGAAAAATTTTTATTCATTAGTAGAGCCGAAGTAAACGAGGGTACTGTTTCAAAGAAATATCAAATTAGAGCTAAGGGACGTTCCTTTCGTATAAAAAAAAAAACTTGTCATATAACTATTGTTTTGAAAGAACTATCAAATCTAATTGAATTTGAAACTTCAGAGAATCTGAAAAGGAAAATATCACAATATGGGACATAAAGTAAATCCAATGGGTTTTAGACTTGGTCTAACTCAAAATCATAATTCTGTTTGGTTCGCACAAAAGAGAGAGTATACAAGAACTCTTCGAGAAGATATAAAAATACATAAATGCATCGAATTTTTTTTCCAAAGACATCAGAGAAAATCTTATCTAGGAATTGGACGAATAGAAATTCAGAGAAAGATTGATTTAATCAATATAATAATCTATATAGGATTTCCCATTTTTTTCAAAAATGAAAAAAATGAAATTACACGAGTAAAAAACGATATAAAACGTACTCTTTATTTGCGTGATCAAAAGCTTAACATAAATGCAGAAATATTAGCCAAACCTTATCAAAAAACTAATATACTTGCTGAATATATCGCTTTGCAACTAGAAAAGAGAGTGGCTGTAAAAAAAATATTACAAAAAGCTGTTGAACTAGCCAAAAAAGACGAAATAGAAGGGATTCGTATACGAATTGCAGGACGTCTTGGCGGACGAGAAAGAACTCGTAAGACAAAAATCAAATTAGGCAGAGTTACTTTACAAACACTCCGAGCTGAAATGGATTATTCCTGTTTTACAGTTCGCACAATCCACGGGGCATTAGGAATTCAACTTTGGATCTTCATGAAAGAACAATAATTGTTGTAATTGTTGTAATTACTATAAAAACTATCCCATTATTATATAAAAAAATTAATTATTAAAGATTGAATAGAATTTCCATTTTCTAGTAAAAATTATGCTATGCTTAGTGTGCGACTCGTTAAAACTAAGCTTTTTTTTTTTACTTTTGAACTTTATTACACGTAAGAAGTATTCTTTCGTGAAGCAAAATAAGATAATATCGAAAAAAAAATCGAAGAATCAATACTATTTTTTATGGTATTGTATGGTTCATAAATAAGCCTACCTTGAAAGTGTAATAAAGCAGAAAAGTCTTTATCGACCTCATTTTATAAAAAGAAAAGAGCTTTGAGTCGATGGGAACTAAGTCAACCAATTCTGTAAAAAAAAATCAAAGTTAAGCTCCACTGTAGAAGAAAAGTAAACCTAAGCAATATTTTGTTGGAAGCTATAGAAACGATGAAACTTGTGGATATATTGTTATCATAGGATAGGATGATGAATAAAACCAAAAAAAATAAGAAAAATATCTACTAAAGAGTCTATATTCATCTGTGAATCTTATTGTTTAGTTGAAGTTTTATATTATTGATTTAGAAGTTACTGGCCTAAACTGTTTTAGAATGGAAATCTTTACTATCACAGGGAGCCGGATGATAAAAAATTTTCATGTCCGGTTTTGAATTAGCGAAGGGAATAAAAACTATGATAACGGAATCCATCGACTATAACCCCAAAAAAACGAAATTCCGCAAACAACATAGAGGAAGAATAAAAGGAAAGAGCCACCGGGGTAATCAGATTTTTTTTGGTAAGTTTGCTATTCAAGCACTTGAACCTGCTTGGGTTACAGCTGGACAAATAGAAGCAGGGCGGAGAACAATTACTCGTACTGCTCGACGTGGCATAAAAATATGGATACGTATATTTCCTGACAAGCCTATTACAAAGAAACCCGCTGACACTCGCATGGGTTCAGGAAAAGGTGATACCCTTTTTTGGGTAGCTGTTGTTAAACCAGGTCGAATACTTTATGAGATGGGAGAAGTTTCTGAAACTGTAGCTCGAAGAGCTGCTCAAATAGTAGCTTACAAGATGCGTATACGCACTCAATTTTTAAGAATTTAAATTGCTCAAATCAAAAAAAGATCTTCTTTTATCTTTTTTTGATTTGATACACTAACAAACTTCCTTGGAGGAAAAATGATTCAGCCTCAAACATATTTAAACGTTGCTGATAACAGTGGAGCACGAAAAATAATGTGCATTAGGATTATAGGAGCAAGTTTTCAAAGATATGCGCATATTGGGAATGTAATCATCGCTGTTATTAAAGAAGCAGTTCCTAATGCAAAAATAGAAGAATCTGAAGTTATTAGAGCAGTAGTTATACGTACTTCTAAAGAATTCCAACGTAATGATGGAACAAGAATACAAACTGATGAGAATGCAGCAATTATCGTTGATCAAAAAGGAAATCCAAAGGGAACTCGAGTTTTCGGTCCAGTTCTGCACGAACTGAGACATTGGAATTTTACAAAAATAATTTCATTAGCTCCCGAAGTGTTATGACTAATATGTACAAAGTACATAGAACAGGTTAACTGCAACTTAGACAAATGTCTCTATAAAAAAAAGCATGTTTTTTTGGAAAAAAAAAAGAATAAAGAGAATTCAAAAAATAGATCAACATGGATACTATTACCAATTTGACTACATCAATCAAAAATGCTTACATAGTAAATAAACGAACAGTTCGAGTACCTGCGACTAGGATTAATGAAAAACTCGGGAAAATACTTTTAAATGAAGGCTTTATAAATAATATTAGAGAGCATAAAGAAGGGAAAAAATCTTTTTTGATTTTTACTTTCAAATACAGGAAAAAGAAAGAAACAAGAATTACCCTAAAACGTATAAGCAAACCAGGTCAGCGAATTTATTCCAATTTTCGAAAAATACCAAAAGTTTTAAACGGGATAGGAATTGTAATTCTTTCTACTTCCCAGGGAATCATGACAGACCACGAAGCTCGACAAAAAAAAATTGGAGGAGAAATCTTGTGTTATGCATGGTAATAAATTCTACCCATTTTTGCTAGATATATATTTTCCAAAAAAGAAATATGAAAATGGAAAAACGACAAAATATGATTGAACTTGAAGGGCTAGTTATTGAGGCACATCCCGCTGGATTTTTTAGAGTCTTATTGGACAATAAAAAAACTGTTCTAGCTTATATTTCGGGTAACATTCGACAAAATAGTATACGAATACTTGTAGGAGATAGAGTCAAAATTGAACTCCATGTTTGTGATTTGACTAAAGGGCGTATAATTCATCGATTTAGAAAAAGCTAATAGAATTTCGTTTCAATTTTCAATAAAACAATAAGATAGCAAAAAAATAGAAAAATGATCCATACTTTTTCTAGCTCAAAGAGCAAAAAAGAATAAACACATTTAATCAAAATAATATGAAACTACGCGCTTCTGTTCGGAAAATTTGTTCGAAATGCCGATTAATTCGTAGAGGAAAGCGAATTTATGTAGTTTGTTTAAATCTAAGACATAAACAAAAACAAGGTTAATTTTTTTTATCTTTTTTTTTTTTTTTCAATATGCATTTTATAGGCTTAGAGATATATATAACAAATTTTAGGGGTATAGCAGTACAATAATGAAACCAAAATCTATGTGGAATTTATCTAAAAATAGACGTATTAAAAAAGAAATACGTAGAGTAGACCGTGGAATCATTCACATACAATCAAGTTTTAACAATACAATTATTACCGTTACCGATGTCTTGGGACATGTGCTTTCTTGGTCGTCTGCTGGTGCATGTGGCTTTAAAGGCCCAAAAAAAGGTTCAGCTTTCGCTGCTCAAACAGCAACAGAAAACATAACTCGTACTGTAGTTATTAACCGCGCAGCCATCCTGATAACGGGTTGTGGTAAGGGACGAGACGCGGCATTACGAGTCATTCAACATAGTCGAATACTGATACGTGCAGTACTTGATATAACACCCAATCCGCATAATGGATGTAGACCTCCTGTCAAAAGACGTGTATAACTTTTCATTATATGATTTGGAATGAACTAAAAACTGCAGAATCTTCACCACGATGGAAGTGCTTGGAATCGAGAACAGACAGTAAACGATCTCATTATGGTCGTTTTTCCATATCTCCGCTTTTGAAAGGTCAAGCTAATACACTAGCTATTGCTATACGAAAAACTTTACTTCAAGAAGTCAAAGGAACATATATTACGTATGCAAGATTTCAAAAAAATATTCTACACGAATATTCTTCCATAATAGGTATTAAAGAATCAGTTCATGACATTTTAATGAACTTGAAACAAATTGTACTTAGAAGTGAATTGTACGGAATTCACGAAGCATCTATTTGTACTGTTGGACCTAAGAATGTAACAGCTCAAGACATCATATTACCATCTTCTATTCAAATCATTGATGATACCCAGCATATAGCTAGCCTTACTAAACGAATCCCCTTCAATGTTACATTGAAGATTGAAAAAAAGAAAAGGTATACTATAGAAAATATGAAACAACCAAAGGACATATTTTTCCCCATAGATGGTGTTTCTTTACCGGTTCAAAATGTGAATTTTAGTATTCATTCTTATAAGAGTTCAGATAACATACAAGAAATGCTTATTTTCGAGATATGGACAAACGGGGGATTAACTCCTAGAGAAACCATTTACGAAGCTTGTTGGAGTTTACTTGACTTAATTATTCCGTTGCTTTGCGTAGAACAAAATATAAAAAATAGCCAAAAGAAACCCAACCCTCTATCTTTAGTAACTAAAGATAGAAACAAAAAAAATAGGGGGGAGGGTTACGTGAAATAGATTTTTTTTATTAAAGTGTATTATACACTTTAATAAAAAAAAAATTTGTTATGAAAAACTTTGAGTGAAAATAGACTAAAAATTACATTAGAAAAGTCCTAAGGTTAACGACTCTTCAATAGGCAAAGCAGCTCCGATACCTAACCAAAGGGATAAGGCAGTACCGATAAGAAAAACTGTTGTAGCTACTGGACGACGAAAAGGATTTTGAAATTGATTAACGTTCTCTAAAAAAGGTACTGTTAATAAACCCACAGGTACAGAGATCATCAAAAGGACACCAAAAAATTTATTCGGTACTGTACGAAGTATTTGGAAAACTGGGAAAAAATACCATTCGGGTAAGATTTCTAAAGGAGTTGCAAAAGGATTTGCGGGTTCACCAATCATCGATGGTTCTAACACTGCTAAACCTATCGTACACGCAATAGTACCTAAAATAACTACCGGAAAAATATATAAAAGATCATTAGGCCACGCGGGCTCTCCATAATAATTATGTCCCATTCCTTTAGCTAATCGCGATCTTAATACAGGATCTTTTAAATCGGGTTTTTTTGTTATTGGGATAAGTAGATCTTATCTTTCTAGATCTATCCCCCGTAAGATCCGGACATGCCAATTTGAATCATCCGGCTCAAACAAGAATTTAAAGAAATAACAAGCAAAGAATCTATAAAATGCTTTTACCCAAGTACGCATGAAATAAATTGTGAAACAAAATACTCGCTTTCTGGGTCATCTTCATCCTTGTCATTTTTTTGATAAACAAAAAAAGTCTAAAGTTTATTTTTAACAAGGTATTGACTTGTTAATGAAATTCCCTTTACTTTTCCTTAGATCCTTTTTTTTACTCCGATAGTTATTCTGTTAAAATGCAAAGGAAATGAGTACATTTTATAACTATGAAAATAAGAAATTGACTAGAATTCACGGAGCCTATACAAATCATAGAAAAAAAAAGTCTACCCAGATTAGGAACTTTCTTTTTCTTTGAGAAAGACGTTGGGATAAGGGGAATACACAGGATCTTTCTGTGGCAGATTTAATCCGACAGGCTTAATCAATAATTCAAGTCACACACTCCCATAATCCATTTTCTCCATTGAATTTTTCTTTTTATTTGAAATCCTTAAGGAAAAGGAAGAATCCGAAGAATCTAGCTCGAAAAAACAAGCAATATTCTTGGCAAGTATGTTATACCCTAAAATATACCCTAAAAAAAAAAATTATTTTTCTTTTTATAAAGGACCTGAAATACCTTGTTTACGAATCATTAGAAAATGCATTAGCATAAATATTGCACTAAGAAGTGGTAATATAAAGGTATGTAAACTATAGAACCGAGTTAAGGTCGATTGACCCACGCTAACACTTCCACGTAATAACTCAACTAAAGAAGAACCTATTACAGGAATAGCCTCGGGTACGCCAGTTACAATTTTGACTGCCCAATAACCAATTTGGTCCCAAGGTAAAGAATAACCAGTTACACCAAAAGAAACAGTCAGTACAGCTAGAATAACTCCAGTAACCCAAGTTAATTCACGAGGTTTTTTAAAACCACCTGTTAAATAAACACGGAATACATGCAAAATCATCATGAGAACCATCATGCTTGCTGACCATCGATGAATTGATCGAATTAACCAACCAAAATTGACTTCACTTATTATGTACTGAACCGAAGCAAAAGCTTCGGTAACTGTTGGACGATAGTAGAAAGTCATAGCAAAACCGGTGGCCACCTGTACCAAAAAACAAGTTAATGTAATTCCTCCGAGACAATAAAATATATTAACATGAGGAGGAACATATTTACTAGTGATATCATCTGCAATTGCTTGAATCTCTAGACGCTCTTCAAACCAGTCATATACTTTATCGAGATAGGTTAACCCCTTCAAAAAACTGTACATGAAACTTTCCCTTCGTACAGCTTAAACAAAAATACCGTAATTGAGGTAATTATCTATAACATATATAAGATAATGCCAAAATTTCAAGTAGGCTCAATAAAGGCCTTTTGAAGAATCTTTTCTTCCATTCATAATTTATGAATTTCTGTTTAATGAATAGGATTTTGATTGTTTAAACCTGAAAAAGAATTAACAAATTGTTCTAAACCTCAGATTTTGTTTTTACTCCGAAGATTCACTTAACAAAAGGTTCTTTGGGTAAGGTCCTGTTGGATTTTTTCAGAGTCGAAATCTTTGTTGTTATTCATTTAGATACAAAGTAAAAATTACAACAGTAAATCCTAGTTCAGACCTTTTTTCTATAATAAAAAAGAAAACTCGTGCTTTAGAAATTCTAAGTTAACCTCCAACGAGGAAAGATTATCTAAAGATAACAGACTAGTCTTCTGTACTATTAATATCGAATGTAACAAGTCGCACACCCATTTTTTTTTTTGTAAATTATTTTCAAAAATGACACGATCAAACTATCGTAAAACAAAAATAGAACAAACCTAAATAAAATCAATATCTCTTACGTTATTTTTAGAAAAAGTTTGAGATCCAGTTCTATACCCAACTAACAGGAATTCCGGTCAATAAAATAGACGAATTATAGATCTCCAATAAAAGAGATAAAAATACTGCAAATAAAACCATTGCAACAACCATAAGGGCAGTAGTTCCCCATCCGGGGGCGACTTTACCATATTCACGATTAAGTGGTTTTAAGTAACTCCCTACCCCAGTTTTTCTTGGTCTGGTTCTGGAAGTATCATTCACGGTTTGTGTAGCCATATAAAATATTTTGTTGAAATCTGTTAACTTTGTATACTATGTTTTTATTTATTAATATAGTATAATTAGATAAATTCTTTTTATTAGTTACCTAAAAATGGAAACTGCAAACTTAGTCGCTATCTTTGTATCGTGCTTGCTCGTAAGTTTAACAGGATATGCCCTATATACATCCTTTGGACGACCTTCTGAAGGTCTTATAGACCCCTTTGACAATCATGAAGACTAAAACAAACAAAAAAGGGAAGTCCATGTGGACTTCCCTTTTTTGTTTGTTTTATTTAATTTTCTTTTCCTCCTTTAGTCGGAACTTTGGGCGGTTCTCTAAAAAAAATAGCAAAAAATAGAATTCCTAAAGTCGAAACCAAAAGGAATGTATAAACCAATGCTTCCATAGATTCAATCGTTTTTTTTTTTTTACAACTTTCGTACTAAGTAATAAGTAATAAGTAATAGACGTAAGTCTTTATATGACTTGTTTTTTTGTGGTAGGATCTCCCAATTTTTGGAATGCTCCAAATTCGACTTGCGCATTTAGTTCTGGATCGATACCAGCAAAAATATCTCGGAATAGTGTTCTAGAACCATGCCAAATGTGTCCAAAGAAGAAAAGAAGAGCAAAAGTAGCGTGTCCAAAAGTAAACCAACCTCTTGGACTACTCCGAAAAACCCCATCTGATTTTAAAGTAGCACGATCTAATTCAAAAATTTCCCCCAATTGAGCACGTCTCGCATATTTTTTCACTATAGTAGGATCGCTAAAACTTACTCCATCAAGTTCTCCACCATAAAACTCGACAGTTACGCCGACCTGTTCCACGCTATATTTGGATTCTGACCTCCTAAAAGGAACATCCGCTTTCACAACACCTTCTTTGTCCACTAGAACTACTGGAAATGTTTCAAAAAAAGTAGGCATACGACGAACAAAAAGTTCGTTTCCGTCCTTATCCTTGAAAATGGGGTGTCCTAACCAACCAATAGCTATTCCATCTCCATTGTCCATTGCACCCGCGCGGAATAATCCACCTTTAGCAGGATTGTTTCCAATGTAATCGTAAAAGGCTAGTTTTTCAGGAATTTTAGACCAAGCTTCGGACAGACTTAAATTTTTATTCAAACCAGCGCGAACTCGTCGATCTATTTCTTGTTGAAAGTACCCCTGATCCCATTGATATCGAGTCGGACCAAATAATTCAATTGGGGTTGTTGCTGACCCATACCACATGGTTCCAGCAACAATAAAAGATGCAAAAAAAACAGCAGCAATACTGCTAGATAAAACGGTCTCAATATTTCCCATACGTAATCCTTTATACAATCGTTGAGGAGGACGAACACTGAGATGAAATAGACCCGCGATGATTCCCAATAGACCTGCAGCAACATGATGCGACGCTATTCCTCCTGGAACAAAAGGATCAAAGCCTTCAGCTCCCCAAGCTGGGCTTACAGGTTGTATTTTTCCAGTAAGTCCAAAAGGATCAGAAATCCAAATTCCAGGACCATATAAACCTGTAACATGAAAAGCTCCGAATCCAAAGCAAACTACTCCGGAAAGAAATAAATGAATACCAAAAATTTTTGGTAAATCTAAAGAAGGTTTTCCTGTGCGCGGATCTGTAAATATTTCAAGATCCCAGTATACCCAATGCCAGATGGCTGATAAAAAACATAAACCTGAAAACACAATATGAGCTCCAGCGACACCCTCGTAACTCCAAAATCCCGGATTAGCTTCAGTTTCTCCAGTAATACTCCATCCGCCCCAAGATTCTTTTATTCCTAAACGAGTCATAAAAGGTAAAATAAACATACCTTGTCTCCACATAGGATCAAGAACAGGATCAGATGGGTCAAAAACTGCTAATTCATACAAAGCCATTGAACCGGCCCAACCCGCTACTAAAGCTGTATGCATTATATGCACAGAAATTAACCGGCCAGGATCATTCAAGACAACAGTATGCACACGATACCAAGGTAAACCCATTAAACACCTCTTTTTCAAAAAAAAGATTGAACTTTCTTACATTATAAAAACACACTGAATTTTAGGTTGGATCATCCTTCCTTTTATAAAACTATGTTGAATAAAAACACCGGTAGGAGAAGCAAAAATATTTTATCTTTTATGTTTCAATTTACAAAATTTAAGGATTGGTACCATTCAAACAAAAAATACTTACAAAATTTGGAAAACAAAAAGAAAGAGAAGAAGGAGAATAAAAAGAGAAAAAAAGGATCTAAAAAAAATGCCCCTTGGTATCCCAAAAGTTCGTTTTTTTGGTGAAGATGACCCTCCGTCAAGAAAAGAAGATGATAGAACTCCTCAAGAGATTCAATTTAATCACTTTTTTGAAGAGACAACAATACCTAAGCCTAAACGAAAGAATGAGACCCCATGTACTTTTCCGGTTCTAGGATCAAAAAAAACTAAGAATAATAGAATGCATGAGGCACCTATTATGACTTTGGCAAAAGATAACGAAACAGGAGAGGATAAAGAGCCGGAAAACAAAGATAATAAAAAGAAAAAAGAAACAAAAGAAGAAGTTTTGGACTGGGCTGACTTATAGTGTGACTTGAATCTCGTATCGATTTTATGGAATTTTTCCATTCATTTCCCGTCTGATGGAATGATTTTTACTTTATTGGATCATTTTTTTTGGAAAAGAACCCAACGCATAAAGTATTTTTATATTGTTCGTTTTTATACTATAAAAGAAAGTTAAATCCAAGGTTATTTTGAAATTTCATTCATTTCCGCCCATCCAACTTTTGAGCAGATATAATCTATATATATTAATTATATTCTACTCTTAGTCATCTTAGTATATAAACCTAACTTACATAAACTTCCTTAATCTATAAGTAAGAGGAATAACAGATCATTTGTATAGGAATAGAAGTAAAACCTAAAGATTAGATGCAGAACTCGGTAAAGGGAACAAGCAAACTGTTTTGTTTAATTTTAAACGTTTCAGAAAGTAGTCCAATACTTTTGAAATTTAGAATTATTAGCTTAGCGTTACAAAAAAAAATTGGACCAAGTTTTGGAAAACAAATAGCCTTTTTCGTTTCCTAGCGACTAGAGCCGTATGTTGGAAAAGTACACGTACGGTTCACAAGGAGAGATTGCTCTTATCTACTCCAATCGACGTAATGTCTAGAACTCGTTGTATTTTTTTAGGGCAACCCGTTGATGAAGATATCGGAAGTATATTTGTAGGTATTTTGCTTTACTTGTTTATAGACGATATACGTAAAGGAAAAAGTAGACAGATTTTCATGTATATAAACTCGTGTGGCGGAGCTATATTACCCGGTCTAAGTATCTTTGATATTATGCTTCAGCTTAGAGAAACAATACATACAATCGGTCTTGGCCTAGTTGCTTCAACAGCAACCTTAGTTTTAAGTGCCGGAACCTTTGGATTTCGTAATACAGGGCCTCATAGTAGAATAATGATCCACCAACCAAGAGCATCTCTTCGTGATGGACCAGCCTGGCTTTTTGCGAAGGACGCTTTTTTTGTTCAACAGTTGCGAAAAATGATTGTACAATGTTATTGTCTCAGAACACCCCAATTCGAAGAATTAATAGAAAATGCCCTTGACAAAAATACTTACATGTCACCAGAGGAAGCAGTTGATTTCGGACTTGTTGATAGAGTAGCACTTCCAATGTGGGAACCAAACAAGGAAGAACCTCCCTTTGAAATTCCAGAAGAAGGAAACGAAGGTTTTGGGCTAATCCCAAACCATGTTTTAGAAGAAGCTAGAAGAGCTAGAAAGATTAGAAGCACTAAAGGTGCTGTACAAGATTGAGCAAAACCTTTCTCTACAATTCGACGAATAAATAATCAACTCTAGGATAGAGAGAAGTTCAAGATAAAAAAAAAGAGTTTTCTAAAGCCTGGTTAGGATTGATCCTAACCAGTAAAATTGAATAAACCACCAAAATGCCCACACTTCCTCAACTTATTAGAATTGCGAGACAACCAAAAAAAAAGGTAGGCAGTTCTCGTGCTCTTCAAAAATGTCCTCAACGCAGAGGAGTTTGTGCTAGGGTGTATGTGCGACTCGTTTAGATCAGAAAAAACTAGAACGTTCTTCCAAGAAGAGCTTTCTTGTTATCAAAAAGTAAAGATCTATCATCTCTAGGAAGATGAAATTTATGGTTTTTGTTGGTGCAAATCCAATCACTTGGATCTGAGATGAAAAGCAATTCCTCTTTGGCAGAAAACAGTCATTCGGAGCAGGGAATCATCAAAATGAAAAACTTCTTTTTGTTGCAAATGACGGAAAAATAAGATCAGCTACTCCGCTAATTCTCGAAATAACATGTCGTTACTGTACTTTAAATTTTTTGAAGTTTTTAAAGAAATTTCCTTTTTTTTTGGGGGGGGGAGGGGTAGAGCTGAAGACGGTAGATAATACAAATTACCAAAAGCATACTCTTTTAGTTTTAGCTCCGGCATATAGAGAGGACCTCGCCGTTAGAGAAAGAACCATATAGACGAAGAAACCCATAATTATTCAAATCTTTTAGTGAAATAAGTGATTCTTTTTGGTTGGGAAGGTTAGAATAGCTAAAGCCTTTGGAACATTTCTTTTCCAAAAAAGAAAAGTCAGTATATAAATAAACTAAACATATATATATATAAGAATTTAAATTAATGACCAGAGTAAAACGCGGATATATAACTCGACGTCGCCGAAACAAAAATCTCGCTTTTGCGTCAGGATTTCACGGGTCCCATTCCAAACAGTTCCGAGCTGCTAAGCAGCAGAAGCAAAAAGCTCTAACCTCGGCTAAGCGCGATCGACTGAAACAAAAGAGAAATTTTCGCTGCTTGTGGATTGTTCGAATTAATGCAGCAGTTCGTCGTTTAGGGGTTCCTTACAATAAATACATAAACTGTATGTACAAAAAGCGGTTACCTTCAAATCGGAAAACACTTGCGCAAATAGCTACATTAGAGAATAATTCTTTTTATATCATTTCGAAAAACATTTTGGCATAAAAAAGAAAAAAAAAATCCCCGGGGATCCCCTCCGGGAAATGGAAAATCATGAACTTTGACGTCACTCATAAAAAAACGCAAAAATTACAATTTTTTCAACTTTTTTTTGACCATAAAAGGTAGCAACCCTAGAATACGAGCTCGTTTAATAGCAATAGATATAAGACGTTGTTGTTTACAGGTCAAATTATTCACTTTCCTGGATAAGATTTTTCCCCGCTGGCTAATAAATTGATTAATTAGACTCATATTTTTATAATTGATCTGATTCTCTGACTTTATTAGATTAGGTTTTTTTGGAACTTTTGGGTAACGTTTCCGACTACCAGATGGTATCTCAGGCTTATATCGTTTAAAATCAAAAGATTGCTTAGACATATTAATATCGTTTAAATAAAAGGTTTATGAGAAAATAGTTTCTGTGAACTGTTGTTGTTATGTATTCCGTTTATTTCTTTCTCTCTTTGTGAATGGTATGTTTCAAACAAAAAGGACAAAATTTCTTTAATGCCAAGGGCATGGATGTATTGTATCGATTCTTTTTAGTTGTATATCTAAAAAGGTTACAATTAATACATTCTAAAAAAATTACCACTCGTGCGCCTATGTTTTCTGACATTTTTGTAGTAGTCTATTTTATTTATTTTTTTGAATCAAAAAAAGAACGTCAGGCGATATATTCCTAGTTCCATCAATTTATTTCAAATCCTTTTTTTTGATAATATAGAGCGTTAAAAAGAAAAAGGAAAACTAAGAGCATCCGGGAAAAACCGATTTATTTCAATTAAAAAACCAGCTAAAGAACCAAACCATAAAGTTGCTAAAACGGGTGCTGTCGAAAGATATTTTTTTATATATTGCATAAAGCATTTATTTTCCTTTTATATTTAAAAGTACTTTAAAAAGTCGACTAATTCTACCATTACCTAACCTAGGTAAGAAACGTTACTAATTTCTTATAGTATGACGGCGTTTGAATTTTCTATTTTGTCGAAAAAAAAGACTTTTCGTATGTATTAGAGATTAAAATAACATTGTTGATTAATCCATTGATTCTAAGGGATGTAGCGCAGCTTGGGTAGCGCGTTTGTTTTGGGTACAAAATGTCGCAGGTTCAAATCCTGTCATCCCTATCTATTCATTAAAACTAATCGGACTAGCTAGTCTTTAATCACAGAGAGTGGATTAAGTCATATCCCAAAAAAGCGCTCTTAGTTCAGCTTGGTAGAACGTAGGTCTCCAAAACCTAATGCCGTAGGTTCAAATCCTACAGAGCGTGATTCTGATAATTCAGTGCCTGAATTAAAACTCCAACTGATCGCCGCGTCGATACTGTAAATATGCTGTTACAAAAAGTCCAGCCAAAGTAATAGGGATTAAACCTAATACAATCCCGGATAACAGAGTTTCAACCATTTTCATTCAAAAAATTAGAAATTATAGTTATATCAAATAGTACCATGAAATCGCGATGGAATTCCATAATCAAACGTTTTTTTTGACAAAAATTGATTTAAATAAGTCTTATCTTGCTAAACCCAATAAATAGAATTAAGGTGAAAAAAAGAAAAACTAATAAAAACCCAAAATAACTAATTAGAATAGGCATGAAACAACTAAAATCAATTCAATAATGATATATTTAAGAGATAAATAACTAAAGTTTTATAATAAGTAAGATATAGTACCGACGTTTCTATAATATAAAAAAAAGATATATTTTCTTTTTAATTTGAATTAAAGAGTGGTTCAAACAATTTTTTATCAAATTGTTAGTATAATGGTCAAGTAGAAATCCATCCTAACTTATTTGAATTTTTAGAATTTACAAAAGAAAAGACCGTAAAAACCTTTTTCTGCTTTTGTATTTTCTAGTTTAGGGGATCAATTCCCTTTGCCGATATAAAATAGAATTAATATTCATTAATTCATTATTATTGGAGTTGCATATGTCTGGAAATACCGGAGAACGATCCTTTGCGGACATTCTTACAAGTATTCGATACTGGGTTATTCATAGCATTACTATACCTTCTCTGTTTGTTGCAGGTTGGTTATTCGTCAGTACAGGGTTGGCTTATGATGTTTTTGGAAGTCCTCGACCAAACGAGTATTTCACAGAAAATCAACAGGAAGTTCCTTTAATAACTGGCCGTTTTGATTCTTTAGAACAGCTGGAGCATTTTACTAAATCTTTTTAGGAGACACTAATGACTATAGATAGAATCTATCCAATTTTTACCGTTCGATGGCTGGCTATTCACGGTTTAGCTGTCCCTACAGTCTTTTTTTTGGGATCCATTTCTGCAATGCAGTTCATCCAACGATAAAATATTAAGCTATGACACAATCAAATCCGAACGAACAAAGTGTAGAATTAAATCGTACCAGCCTATACTGGGGATTGTTACTTATTTTTGTACTTGCTGTTTTATTCTCCAGTTACTTTTTCAATTAAAAAAAAAAAACACACAAATTTTTTTTTTTTTTTCATTCTGAAAGAAATGATTTATAACAAAATTTAGGACGATTTTTTTTTTTTGAGTATAACTATTAAATTTCAATAAAATGGAAGAGGAGTAATAAACATGGCTGATACTACCGGGAGAATACCTCTTTGGTTGGTAGGTACCGTAACGGGTATTCTTGTAATTAGTTTGGTCGGTATCTTTTTCTACGGCTCCTATTCAGGATTAGGGTCATCCCTATAATAAGAAAAATATACTTAACTGACCTTACCTTAAAAGGTAAGGTCGGCATCTTTCAAACTTTTAGTCAAAGTATGATGACCTATCATAAAAACGAAAAAAAAAAAAGAGAAAATACGAGCTAAAAATTCATTTCGGATAATTGAACTTTTTCAAATTGTTTCTTTTTAAGTACCAGAAAAATCTGCGCCAAAACAACCGACGTTAAGAAGAATAAAAGACCTTGAATACGAAATGGGTCTTGCAGTACTATTTCCGCATTTACCTGACCAAATCCACCCACATTAGGATTATTTGTTAATGGTTGATCTGCCTTAACAAAATCACCTTCCGAAACAAGAAGTTCGGGGCCCGGAGGTATTATGTCAACACCAGATCGGCCTTGCGATATATTCTCAATCAGTACCTCGTATCCCCCTTTCTCTTTACGTAAAATTTTGCTGATTCTACCCGTTAATGAAGCATTAAATATTGTATTATTGCTTTGGCTACCATCAGGATAAACTTGACCTCTTCCTCTATTACCTCCGGCATATATAGGATATTTCCAGAAGTGCGATTCTTTTTTTAGAGCAGGATCCGGGGATAGGATTGGAAATACAATTTCCTTGTATTTTTGACCAGGAATAGGACCTATTACAAGAATATTTTTTTGGAAGGGGCGATAATTTTGAAAAGGTAGATTACCTATTTTTTCTTTTATTTCAGGAGAAATACGATCCGGAGGAGCTAATTCAAAACCTTCGGGTAAGATTAAAACAGCTCCTACATTTAAGTTTCCCTTTTTCCCGTTAACTAGAACTTGTTTGATTTGTGTGTCATAAGGAATTTTCACAACTGCTTCAAAAACGCTATTAGGAAGCACAGATTGCGGAACTTCGATCTCTACAGGTTTTTTAGCCAAGTGGCAGTTGGCGCATACAATACGTCCAGTAGGTTCTCGAGGATTCTCATAACTTTTTTGGGCAAAAATAGGATATGCTTTTGAAAAAGAAATACGAGTTGTTATATTTATCGTTATGAAAGTGGAGATTGATAGAACCACTAATATTCTAATCCAATCAGAAACATTTTTTTTTTCCATCATTTTTCGTTTAAAATTTTTTTTTTGAAGAATCGAGAACTATTCTTTATCTCCGTTTCATTTATTATTCAACCTAAAGATGGTTTTTCATTTTACATTTATTCTTTAATATTATAAATCGAGAAGAAAAAAGGCCTGATTTTTTATTCATTCATCGAATGATAGATTACTACAAGAGACGGAGATATACGATTAAATCGGCGGAAAATCCAATATTTCAAAATTGTATCTAGAATAACAGGAAAAGTTGAAACAAGACTAAAAATGATTTGGTCATTATGCACAAATCCATAATTTTCAGAAATCCAACTGATAAGGACTTCCCAACCATGAGGTGAATGGAACCCAATGCATAGATCAGTCATTAAAAGAATTGAAAAGGCTTTCATTGTATCGTTTATACTATAGAAAATTTCTCGAATCCAAGAAAAGAAAATTGTAAGCTTTTTTTGACTCATAAAAAGAAAAGTGCTTAGAATAATAAATTCTAAAAGATTTGTTCCTAAATGTGTAACTATTTGGATACAATCTTTTTTGTACAACTCGAACAAAAAATTTTTTTTTAAATGTGTTTCCGAAAAATCTTCTACTGTTGTTTCAAAGAGCAAAAGTTCTTCTATTTGACTAACTCTTACTAGATTATTTTCTTCTTGTAAATAATCTAATATTTTGGATGAACTAGTATTCCACCAAAAAGTGACCCACGATTCTACGCATTTTTCTAGTGAAATAGAAATTAGACACGGCAATACTATAAAACATGCAACATATCGTAAAGAAACAGCTGCTCTATTTTGTGTAACTTCTATGTGATGAATAACTAATGAACTTGATTTATTCATGAGTTCTGATCGAAGTCGAGATATAATACGAATTATAGAATGAGGTATCAAACCCATGGATTCTTCTCAATTCATTTTTAAAATGAAAACTACAAATATTTTTATAGAATTGTCTATGTCTAATCAAACTCCTTCAATAGACACACGCAAAAAACGAGCTAATTCTACAGCTTTTTGTTCCATTTCTTTTTGATGAATTTTTTCCCCAGTACGAGCTAAAGGAATGTCTGGTAATCCCCTTACTTTCATATAAAGGACATGGTGGCTAGAAAAAAGACTTTTTTGTACTTGCATTGTGATCATCTGAACATTTTCGATAGAAAATCGTAAATAAACACGACGAGTTCTTCCTGGGAATCCCCAACGAAAAAGACATATAATTCCTTTTTTTTCATCAATCTGATTGTAACCACTACCCACATCAAAAAAAATTGTACACCAAAAATAAAAGCTAAAAAAAAGGCCTGCAATACCATAAAAACACATTATAATCCCTTGTGGAATAAAAAGTATTTTTTCAATTTCAAAAAACAGTAGGGGTATAAGGTTCCTGCCAAGATAACTTGAAAATCCAACTAGAAAAAAACCTAATGCACCTGCAAAAAGAACAGAGGCAAACAAAAAATTACTTTTTCTTCGAGAACCTTGGATAGACTCTATCCAAAGCCTTTTTGATTGATGATTCATATAAGTCATATCTCAATTAAATTGAAGTGAAGAGAAGGAATAAGCAAGGGCGAGACGGGCTATTCCTTACTTTCACTAGCTTTGTATCAACATTTTTAAGATTGGGAAACTAATTCTTCGTTTTCATAATATTTCATCTTTTTGGATGTACAAAAAAGAAAGTACCATTGTAAGGGCCGAGAAAACTAAACCCACTATAGGTACAAAAATGGAAGATAAGTTAGAATTTACCATAGAAAAAAATAGAAATTTGTTTCTTTTTCTTTCTAACATTGTATATTATTCACAGACAATGCTAGAAAGAAAAATCGCACATCTGGAAGTGTATAAAGTTTTTTCTATATGAAATCTATTATGAGCTAGAAGGGGGTTGAACCCTTGACATCATGGTCTGGAACCGTGGGCTCTTTTCCACTGAGCTGCTAACTCCTGACCAAAAATACTAAGTAAACTCCAACAAGAATCAATGAAAGAGTCTGGGTAGACCCCCAGACCCCCCGAAAAATAGAAATCAAAAGTTTCCTAGTTGAAACTACTATAGCGTATCCACACTATCAAATTCAAACTTGATTTCTTTCCATACTTCACAAGCAGCAGCTAGTTCAGGACTCCACTTACAAGCTTCACGAATTACTTCATTCCCCTCACGAGCAAGATCACGTCCTTCATTACGAGCTTGGACACAAGCTTCTAAAGCAACCCGATTAGCTACGGCACCGGGTGCATTTCCCCAAGGATGTCCTAAGGTTCCTCCACCAAATTGTAATACAGCGTCATCTCCAAAGATATCGGTCAAAGCAGGCATATGCCAAACGTGAATACCTCCTGAAGCAACAGGCAGAACACCTGGCATAGATACCCAATCTTGCGTGAAATAAATACCACGACTTCGATCTTTTTCAATAAAGTCATCACGAAGTAAATCCACAAAACCTAAAGTAATTTCTCGTTCTCCTTCAAGTTTACCTACGACAGTACCGGCATGAATATGATCTCCACCGGACATTCGTAATGCTTTAGCCAGTACACGGAAGTGCATACCATGATTTTTTTGTCTATCAATAACTGCATGCATTGCACGATGAATATGAAGAAGTAAGCCATTATCTCGGCAATAATGAGCTAAAGTGGTATTTGCAGTGAAACCTCCTGTTAAATAATCATGCATAACAATCGGAACCCCTAATTCTCTTGCGAATACTGCTCTTTTTATCATTTCTTCACATGTACCCGCAGTAGCATTTAAGTAATGTCCCTTAATTTCACCTGTTTCAGCTTGAGCTTTATAAATAGCTTCCGCGCAAAAAACAAAGCGATCTCTCCAACGCATAAAGGGTTGAGAATTTACATTTTCATCATCTTTAGTAAAATCTAGTCCGCCACGAAGACATTCATAAACTGCTCTACCGTAATTTTTAGCAGATAGACCTAATTTAGGTTTGATGGTACATCCCAACAAAGGACGTCCGTATTTGTTTAATTTATCTCTTTCTACTTGGATCCCATGAGGTGGACCTTGAAATGTTTTGATATAAGCAGTAGGAATTCGCAAATCTTCTAGGCGTAGAGCTCGTAGAGCTTTAAAACCAAAAACATTCCCCACAATAGAAGTAAACATGTTAGTAACAGAACCTTCTTCAAAAAGGTCCAAAGGATATGCTACATAAGCAATAAATTGATTGTCTTCTCCCGGAACAGGTTCGATATCATAGCATCGTCCTTTGTAACGATCAAGACTAGTAAGACCATCAGTCCAAACTGTGGTCCATGTACCTGTAGAAGATTCAGCAGCTACCGCTGCGCCTGCTTCCTCGGGCGGTACTCCGGGTTGAGGAGTTACTCGGAATGCTGCCAAGATATCAGTGTTCTTAGTCTGATACTCTGGAGTATAATAAGTTAATCTATAATCTTTAACACCAGCTTTAAATCCTACGCTTGCTTTAGTTTCTGTTTTTGGTGACATAAGTCCCTCCCTAAATCAAATCATATTTCTGACAAGAACGAGGTCTGCTCGACATTTTCTTTTATAGACTCTTTTCTTCCTTATTGGTAGATTTTGGATACACTTTTTATTTTAAAATTTTTTTATATATAATGCAACCCAATTTTTACTTTGAACAATTTTTACTTTGAAAAGTCATTCTTCTCAGAATATTTCTAGGATAAATGTATAAATATAAAAAAGATGTAGTTTATTTTCTTATTCATTGAACATGTAAAACAAAAAAAGATTGAATTATGCTATTAACCTACTACAAAAGAGTAAAATAAAATCGAGTTAGTTTTTGACTGATTCAATTGATTTGATACGGACTTCTTGGATTTTTTCAATCATGCTTTTAATTTTGATTTTTATGAGAACCCAAAGTTTTCTTTTTTTTGTATCAACAAAGATACAAAAAAATGTAGGACATATTACTCAAATAATTGGTCCGGTACTGGATGTATCCTTCCCTCTGGGGAATCTACCTAATATTTACAATTCTTTGATTGTGAAAGGTCAAATAGGCAGTAAGGAAATTAATATTACTTGTGAAGTACAACAGTTATTGGGAAACAATACAGTTAGAACTGTAGCTATGAGCGCGACAGACGGTTTGATGAGAGGAATGAAAGTAATTGATACAGGAGCTCCTCTTAGTGTACCCGTCGGTAAAATGACTCTGGGACGAATTTTCAACGTTCTTGGAGAACCTGTTGATAATTTAGGTCCTATAGACACAAGTACAACATTTCCTATTCATCGACCCGCCCCTGCCTTTTCACAATTAGATATTAATTTGGCAATTTTTGAAACAGGCATTAAAGTCGTGGACCTTTTAGCACCTTACCGACGTGGTGGCAAAATTGGTCTCTTTGGGGGAGCAGGAGTGGGTAAAACAGTGCTAATTATGGAGTTAATCAATAACATAGCTAAAGCTCATGGTGGTGTTTCCGTTTTTGGCGGCGTAGGAGAACGTACTCGTGAAGGAAATGATCTTTACATGGAAATGAAGGAATCCGGAGTAATCAATGAAAAAAATATAACAGAATCCAAAGTAGCTCTGGTCTATGGTCAAATGAATGAACCACCAGGAGCTCGTATGAGAGTTGGTTTAACCGCCCTAACTATGGCAGAATATTTCCGAGATGTGAACGAACAAGATGTACTTTTATTTATAGATAATATTTTCCGCTTTGTTCAAGCTGGATCTGAAGTATCCGCTCTATTGGGCAGAATGCCCTCTGCTGTAGGTTATCAACCAACCCTTAGTACAGAAATGGGTTCTTTGCAAGAGAGAATAACTTCTACTAAAAAAGGGTCTATAACCTCTATCCAAGCAGTTTATGTACCTGCGGACGACTTGACTGATCCCGCTCCTGCTACAACATTCGCACATTTGGATGCTACTACTGTACTTTCTAGAGGATTAGCTGCCAAAGGAATCTACCCAGCAGTTGACCCATTAGATTCCACATCTACTATGCTTCAACCTAGGATTGTAGGTGAAAAACATTATGAAATTGCACAAGAAGTGAAACAAACCTTGCAACGTTACAAAGAACTTCAAGATATTATAGCTATTCTTGGACTAGATGAATTATCAGAAGAAGACCGATTAACTGTAGCCAGAGCACGAAAAATTGAACGTTTTTTATCACAGCCCTTTTTTGTAGCAGAGGTTTTTACGGGTTCCCCAGGGAAATATGTTAGTCTTATTGAAACAACAAGAGGTTTTCAAATGATTCTTGCCGGAGATTTAGATGGTCTCCCTGAACAATCCTTTTACTTGATTGGTAATATCGATGAAGTTATAAAATGATAAGAGAAATCTACCGCGAAGGCTATTAATAAGTAAAATTTGAATTTCAAAAAATGACACTAAATCTTCGTGTATTAACTCCTACTCGAGTTGTTTGGGATTCCCAAGTAAAAGAAATCATACTTTCCACTAATAGTGGTAAAATTGGCATCTTACCAAACCATGCTTCACTTGTTACTGCTGTGGATATAGCGGTTATGAAAATACGTATTAATGAAAAATGGTCTACTATTGCTTTGATGGGTGGTTTTGCCAAGATAGAGCAAAATCAAATTATTTTATGGGTAAATGATGCAGAGAAGGGTGTTGACATTGATCCTCAAGAAGCACAAGAAGTTTTTCAACAAGCTAAAGCTAACGCAAATCGAGTTCTAGGCAAAAGACAAAAAATTGAAGTTGATCTAGCTATCAAAAGAGCTAGAACCAGATTAGAAGCTATAAACGCAGTTTTACCTAATTAGAGCTCCCCCCCCTTTTTTTCGGGGGGGCTCGAGCCAGTCTTAGAAGATTTCGATTTATACCTACTATTGGATTTGAACCAATGACTCTCGCCTTATGAAAGCGATACTCTAACCACTGAGTTAAGTAGGTCATATACATATAAATAACATTTTTGCAAACAATGATATATTAAAACATAGATAATATTCTTTTCTCATCAAATTGATTCAATAAAATGAAAAATGCAGAAAAGGATCTGTTTAACAGAAAAGGATCTGTTTATAAGAAAAATAGTACGATTAGAAGCAATAGAAATATTGATTCATCTGAGTTGAGATGATATGGTCTCGGTTTCATCTCCATTCAAAGTATATAACGAGTATGAAACCTCAGAAAAATGGTTATTACTTTATGAACTTTGAGGTGTATAAGAAATCAAAATCTAGGTCTTAGTCTATGTTCATCAAAGAAAAACTCTTTGCAAGATGGATGAGATTTTGTGAGAAATAGAAAAAAATATCAAGCAAAAAGAAGAGTCATCAAGACAATATGATTTGGATTCTGCTTTACCAAGAAGGTTCGACTAAAAAAAGAATTAATCGAAATCACAGCATAAGGATAAAGCTTTAAATTACTTTACTTAATAGTAATCAAAACAGAATTGAATACCAGGAACCAGAATTGAACTGGTGACACGAGAATTTTCAGTCCTCTGCTCTACCAACTGAGCTATCCCGGCCGGTAACACGAATTTTTTCTCACAGAGTGATAACTAAACTTACTATGACTATGCTCACCCTTTATTTTAAAATAAACTAATAAATTAGTCAATCCAACACTAATATTTGCAATATTTTCCCAAACTTGGGGATAGAGGGACTTGAACCCTCAAGGTCTCGTAGACCAACGGATTTTCTGACTACTCCAAATTTCATTGGTGCTGAAAAGAACATGTAGAAATGGGCTCTCTCTTTATTCGCTCTATAACGGATTTCTTTTCTCTCTAGAAAATGAAATCCAGTTGATTTGAATGATATTCATAGTTAGAATAACTTCCATCGAGTCTCTGCACCTATCTACCTTTTTTAGTCAGAGAATCCTCTGACTTGGATTTGGCTCAGGATTGCCCATTCGAACTATCTCGGGTTTCCCTGTATTGGAAAGCTATCATTTAGTAGGATTTCCTACTAAAGCTCAATTTAATCAAGTCCGTAGCGTGTACCAATTCCGCCATATCCCCTTTTACTTAAGTGTAAGAAGCCTAGTATTCAGATCAACAAATTTTCAAAATGTTCAAACTCAAAAACAAAGCTAGACGTTTCTTTTTTTCAAGAAAAAATTAGTTTGTTCTAGAATAGTTTCGCATAAATCAACTATTGCAGCATTAGACTGTTTTGCTTAGTTCAAAGGTTAGAGCATCGCACTTGTAATGTGATGCTAATCGGTTCGATCTCGATAGCAGACTTTTTCCTATTTCTGTTATCTCTAGAATAGGAAAGAAAATGTGAAGGTATAGAAAATATCTGCGGATAGATATCAAAATCAAAGATGGAAAAAGTTATCAAAATCAAAGATGGAAAAAGTTCTTTTTACTCATAGCAAAAAGAACTTGATAGAATAGATCGGGACTGACGGGACTCGAACCCGCAACTTCCGTCTTGACAGGGCGGTACTCTAACCAATTGAACTACAATCCCTTTACTTTTTTTAGTTTTTAGTAAACTTGGTTCGATCTTTTTTTTCGTTCCCAGCAAGTATCTGCTTGTTCTCTTTTCTATCTAACAACATTGAAACTAAAGCTTTGGGTCGAGCTGGATTTGAACCAGCGTAGGTATAATGCCAACGAGTTTACAGCCCGTCCCCATTAACCACTCGGGCATCGACCCGGAAAGAGAAAAGACTTTTTAAACCACTCCTTTTCTCGTACCCCTAGGGGAAGTCGAATCCCCGCTGCCTCCTTGAAAGAGAGATGTCCTGGGCCACTAGACGATAGGGGCCAGTATTCGCATAATATCCAACAAACTAGGAATTTGTCAAGTTCATAAACGTGGTTTTTGGATAATATCTAAGAATCCATAGTCCGAAAAGATATTTTGGACTGAAAAGTTTTCTGGGACGAAAGGATTCGAACCTTTGTAATAACAGGACCAAAACCTGTTGCCTTACCGCTTGGCGACGTCCCATTATTATGTTTTCTGCTTTTCAACATTGTGTAGTGTAATAGAAATAGAACTTAGATATTATTTATTATTTGGTCATAATTTTGAAAAAGTTAAAAATTAGGAGAGGGGGGGGGGGGGTTGATCTTTTTCTATTAGATCTAGTAAAATAATGTCTGAAAAAATTTTCAGTCAAACGATTCCTTTTTAAACAATATAAACTCAAAACTGATTGATGGAGACCTGTAATGCTAACTATTCTTTTTTTCCAAAATACTTTTGTTGTTTCAAGCAATCTTTTTTTTTGTAAACTACCCGAAGCTTATGCGAATTTTGATCCACTTGTGAATATAATGCCAATAATTCCCGTGTTTTTTTTTCTATTGGCTTTTGTTTGGCAAGCAGTCGTAAGTTTTCGCTAAAAAAAAATATGTGTTTTTATTTATTAATCTAATTAAAGATCTCGGAGATTACGCAATGCTTACTCTTAAGGTATTTGTTTATACAATAGTGATTTTCTTTATTTCCCTTTTTATCTTTGGATTTCTATCAAATGACCCAGGGCGTAATCCTGGCCGTAAAGAAGAAGGTTAATTAATTTCAATCAATAATAACATAACGGAGAGAGAGGGATTCGAACCCTCGATACGGGATTGTCCGTACAACGGATTAGCAATCCGCCGCTTTGGTCCTCTCAGCCATCTCTCCTAGCGAGAAAAAGATTAAGTTCATCACTTGCTGTGAATATATAAAAAGATTAAGTTATCGTGTCTTGACAAAAAAAAGAGTTTTTTCTTTGTTCTAGATAGAAACTAAATAGATAATTATTTATTCATAAAGTTCTTTTCCCAATTGGAAAGCTAAAATACTTGTTATCAAAGCCAAAACAAGGGCTAGCAACAATTGACCTTCTGATATCATTTGTCCCCTCCTTTTTTTTTATTTCGTTTTTCCTTTCCATTTTATTATTCTTATTATTTCATTGTAACAATGAATTTTGCAGAAGGCTATAAAAAAAGGAAAACAGGCGGGTAATTCCTCCAAAATAGAATAAAAATTCAAGTTAGTTATAGATGACTTTCGTTTATTTGAAGTTTGCACTTGGGTGACCCTTAGGTTACTGAAGACCACAAAACCTATAAATAGATAACGAAACAAGCAGAAAGTTGGAATTTCTAGTTATTTTTTTCATTTAGAAAAATCGACTTAACAAAAACAAAAAAAAAATGAACCCATATATGGGAGAAACTAACCTTTACTAGTTGGATATCCCCCATGAGCCGAATGAAATGAAATGAAATTTTGTGTTCGATTCTCAATTAGAAGCATTCGAAATGTGTCATAACCTTTAACCCTCCAAGCTAATTATGCGGGTTCCATTTTCATGAAATGCTACCTGCTATTCTAGAAAACAATGGAATTCCAAATTTTTTTCTAAGTTGATCACGAAAACTCGTGATCAACATAGAAAAAAAAAAGAGAGAAAGAGCGTCCATCGTCTAATGGATAGGACAGAGGTCTTCTAAACCTTAAATATAGGTTCAAATCCTATTGGACGCATTATTTTTTTAATTGAAGAACAAAAAGTTCAATTTGTTCTTTAATAGCTTCTCTTAACATCGTTTCTGCTTCTTCGGTTAATGTCTTAGTTGTACGTATAATTTCTCCGAATTGAGGTTTACTATTTTTTAAATACTCTCGTAATTGATCTAGAAATTTTTTAACAAATTGAACTTCGAATCGATCTAGATATCCATTTGTCCCAATAAAAATAGTAGCTATTTGCTCTTCAACACTTAAAGGGGCTGATTGAGGTTGTTTGAGTAGCTCGCGTAACCGTTGACCTCTTGCTAATTGATCTTGAGTACCTTTATCAAGATCAGAAGCGAATTGGGCAAAAGCTTCTAACTCTGCAAATTGAGCTAACTCTAATTTCAATTTTCCGGCTACTTGCTTCATTGCTTTTATCTGAGCCGCGGATCCGACTCTAGATACAGAAAGACCTACATTAATGGCAGGGCGTATCCCTGCATTGAAGAGATCGGCAGACAAAAAAATTTGTCCATCAGTAATAGAAATTACATTAGTAGGAATATACGCTGAAACGTCTCCAGCTTGTGTTTCTACTATAGGTAGAGCAGTAAGACTTCCTTCACCCAACTGATTATTTAATTTAGCTGCTCGTTCAAGTAAGCGCGAATGTAAAAAGAAAACATCTCCAGGGTAAGCTTCCCGGCCAGGTGGTCTTCTTAATAGAAGAGACATTTGTCGATAAGCTTGTGCTTGTTTAGATAAATCATCATAAATTATTAAAGTATGTTGCTTTTTATACATGAAATATTCAGCTAAAGCTGCTCCTGTATAAGGAGCAAGATATTGTAGTGTAGCAGGCGAATCTGCAGGTTCGGATACAACAATAGTATATTCTATTGAGCTACGTTCTCGTAATGTTTTAACTACTTGAGCTACAGAAGAAGCTTTTTGACCAATTGCTACATAGACACATATAACATTTTGTCCTTTTTGGTTAAGAATAGTATCTGTAGCTACGGCTGTCTTACCAGTCTGTCTGTCGCCAATAATTAATTCTCGTTGACCTCGTCCTATAGGAATCATAGAATCAATAGCAATAAGTCCTGTTTGAAGAGGTTCATAGACGGACCGGCGCGAAATAATACCCGGAGCAGGAGATTCAATCAGTCGGACTTCCGAAGCAGAAATTGGACCTCTGCCGTCAATAGGTTGGGCTAAAGCGTCTACAATACGACCTAAAAAAGCATCACTTACTGGTATCTGCGCAATTTTACCTGTTGCTTTCACGGAACTTCCTTCTTTAATTGTCAAACCATCCCCCATTAAAACAACTCCAACATTATTAGTCTCTAAATTTAGAGCAATACCGATTGTACCATCTTCAAATTCGACCAATTCCCCTGCCATTACTTCACAAAGACCATGAATACGAGCAATACCGTCTCCTACTTGAAGTACAATGCCCATATTAATCACTTGGACTTCGTTATTATATTGCTCGATTTGGTCACGTATAAGACTACTAATTTCGTCAGGCCGAATAGTTATCATGACTCCTCCTAATATATCTGTTTTGAAAAAAAGGAAAACCTATCTAGTCAAAAATTCTTTTCATGTCTTTAAGCTGATCAATATTATAGTCGATAATATATAAATGCAATTCGTTATTCAAGCAGTTAGTTAAAGTTATTAAAGCGTTTCGTAAAGCTTGACAAGAAACTTGTTGTCTTACCTGATCAATTACTATTTGTTGTTCAAAGCAAACAGTTTCATTTTTAGAATCTTCCAGTTGTTTTAAATTTGCTGAAGCAGCTTTAATGAGATTTTCTTTTTCTTCTTCAATTTGTAGGTATCCGTTTTTTCGAATTTCATTTACTCTTTTTTCAACATCTCGTAACCGAGCTCGAGCCTTCTCAAGTTGATCGGCAGCTCCGTTACATAAATCTTCTGAATTTTGAATAGTTTGACAAATCTTGAGTTTACGATTATCTAATAGATTACTTAATGAAAGTAGATCATCTCTTCTTTAATCCCCGAAATTTGAATAAATAATCTCTTCCCAAACCGAACATGAAATTTTCATTTCATTCGGCTCTCTTGCTCAGTTTTCAGTACCAAGCCTGCCTTTCTGCTTAAGAGGTATGAAACATCTTTTAACTATGAAGACTCTTTTGTCAAGGGGGAATTTTTTTTTTTCTTTTTGTTTGACAAAGTTGTTTTTTTCCTTTGAATAATATCTCTTTTGTGTAGGTTGTTAGTTCAATTTCACATAAATTGGGAGATCCCGATTCTTTTATTGTTTCCAGAGATATGAATATTATCTATCTAGTGGAGTAATCTCCAACTATGTCCTTTAACACAACACTAGACACAGTGGTGGAAAGAATACACCCTGTTCTATTCAATTTGGACTTTAAGCAGTTCTGCTTTAACCATTCAACGAACATTCTCCGTACTCATTAATTACGAAATGCGGTAGTACTTCTCTAGTCCCCGTATAGAAGTAATTCGTTGAGATTATGCACTTTTGTATCTTATTGAAAGCGCAGCTGGTTCATCTCAGCTATATTATTCAAAACTACAACTCGCACACACTCCCTTTCCAAAAAATATGAGTATGCCAAACACTACACTTAAATTGATTATATTTGTTTCCAAAATATTAGTATTTAATCCAAAGCCTTCAGCTAAGGGCCAATAGCTTAAATAAACGAAAGAATCAATTACTTTTTTCATATGGTCTCCCCTTATAGATAAAAATTTTGCAAAATCAAAAATTCCGTCATTCCAACACCTTTTGTACTTAGTTTTATTAATTTAGAAAAGTTTATAAATAAACAGCTCAATTTTTGGTATTTATGATCTCATTACTTATTCAGAGAGTAACAGTAGAAAACTTTTGTTTCGAGGCAGCCCCTCCAGGACAAGTAATTCCGTAGAGGGGAAGATTGAATTCTCAAACAAAAGGATTAGCAAATAGCAGTGCTAAAGCAACAACTAACCCATAAATAGTTAAAGCTTCCATAAATGCTAAACTTAACAATAATGTACCTCGTATTTTACCTTCTGCTTCAGGTTGTCTCGCAATACCCTCTAGAGCTTGACCGGCAGCAGTCCCTTGGCCAACACCCGGCCCAATAGAAGCAAGTCCGACGGCTAACCCAGCAGCAATAACAGAAGCGGCAGAAATAATAGGATTCATAATAATCTCCTTTTACTTAAAAAAATGTATTGAATAGTTGATAATACTAAAAACCTAGTTAGTATACTTTTTTTCAGCTTAGTCCATTGAATATTTTATTAAGATTGGATTCCTATAAATGATTTAATCATGATTTTCTAAGGATTCACCTATATAAGCTGCAGCGAGAGTCGCAAAAATGAGAGCCTGAATTCCGCTTGTGAATAATCCTAGAAACATTACAGGTATAGGAACAACTAAAGGAACTAGAGAAACAAGAACGGCGACTACTAATTCATCTGCCAAAATATTTCCAAAAAGTCGAAAACTAAGTGATAAAGGCTTGGTAAAATCTTCTAAGATATTAATTGGTAACAATATTGGAGTTGGTTGAATATATTTACCAAAAAAACTTAATCCTTTTTTTGAAAGACCCGCATAGAAATAGGCTACTGACGTAAGTAAAGCTAAAGCAACTGTAGTATTAATGTCATTTGTAGGTGCAGCCAATTCGCCGTGCGGTATTTGAAAAATACCCCAAGGAACAAGAGCACCGGACCAGTTAGAAACAAAGATAAAAAAAAATAAGCTTCCAATAAAAGGAAGCCAAGAAACATAATGTTCCTCGCCAATTTGAGTTCTGGTCAAATCCCGAAGAAATTCAAGAATGTATTCAGCAAAATTTTGTTTTCCGGTTGGAATAGTTTGCGGATCTCGAATAGTTATAATAGCGAAACCTAGTAAAATAGCAATAACAAACCAAGAAGTTATAAGTACTTGTCCATGAGCTTGAAACCCGCCTATTTGCCAATACAAGTGTTGGCCTACCTCTACACCAGAAATTTCTCCAAAATGATTGAAATTATTTAGTATACTAATACTATTTTGCAATATGTTCATATTATCCTTTTTCAAAAAAATCACTTATTTTTTTCTGAAGGAATGATTTCTGAATTTTCACTAAAAAAAAAAAAAAAATAAAGAGCGAGCTTTGCTCTTACTTCGAAAAATGATTTGACTAATTATTATAACCAGAAGAAACAGCTGACATTAATTTGTTCAGAATTAATCCAACGGATCCACGGGCATCATCATTGGCTGGAATTGGAATATCTACGGAATCTGGATCACAATTGGTATCAACTAAACTAATTGTAGGAATGCCCAGCGCTCTGCATTCTCTAACAGCAGTAGATTCCTTTTGTTGATCAACGATTATTACAATATCAGGTAACTTTTTCATATAGAAAATTCCTTCTAAATACTGTTGTAGAACTTCTAATTGCTTTTCAATAAGTGCAATTTCTTTTTTCGTACGTCTTCGATGGAACAGCCCTGACTTATATTTTTGTTTCAAATTTCTAAACCTCTCAAGTTTTTCTTTTGTGGTAGACCAATTCGTTAACAAGCCACCCTGCCATTTGTAGTTGATATAATGACATCCAGTTTTTTTAGCAGTTGATGCTATTAAATCAGCTGCATACCCTTTCGTGCCAACTAGAAGGAATTCCTTTCGTTTTCTCGCGGCATCCATTAAAAGATCGCAAGCTTCAGATAAAAAAAGAATTGTTCGAACTAGATTGATAATATGTAAATTTCCACGTTCAGTCAAAATATAACAACGCATTTTCGGATTCAACTCATTTTTTTGATGTCCGAGATGAACTGCTACTTTTATCATATCTTTGAAAACATTCTTTTTAGAAACACGCCTTTTTTTTTTGAAAACGTTTGTCATGTTTTGCTTTTCTCTTCTCTAAAAGAATTTCCATTCCTACGGAATCTAGGACTTTTCTAAATTTTTAGTTTTCTATTCTAAAAAAAGAATAGAAAAAAAAAAAAAAAACGAAGATTTTTTTGTTTAGTTTCGCTTTTTGAAACCTTTTGATTTTTTTTTTTTCCATTTTCCAGTACCGGCGGGTATTTTACTACTGAGAATCAAATTTTCCTTCAGTCCTTTCAACCAATCAATCCGACCTTGAAAAGCAGCTTTAGCTAAAACTCGAGTAGTTTCCTGAAAACTGGCCTCCGATATAAAACTTGTAGTTTCAAAAGATGATTTTGTTATCCCCAAAATTTTTGTTTGATAGTGGATTACCTCGTCGAAAGCCCGATCTAGTTTTTGTGCTCGCGAAAAGAAAACGAGCTCTCCTGGTAAAAAAACATTAAGCATTACGTCCTTAGACACAAGTACTCTTGAGGTCATTTGCTGTATAATAAGCTCTAAGTGTTTCTCACATATATGTACTCCTTGAGATTGATAAACTTTTTGTATTTGATTGACTAAATGAATTTGACCTTGCGTCAAAGTTATTTTAGTACTTATGACTAAACCCCAAAAACTTCCAAGAGTTATTGTCATATCTTGGTTCCATTTTCGAAAGCTATTTTCTAAACTTTGTACTACAGGATTTTTTGAATGTGCCTCTAAAAATTGTTCCACTTTTGGAAGACCTCGTGTTATATCACTAGATTGAAATCTTTCATACAAATAGGTTATTAACGAATTTCCTTGGTTAATAATTTCTGCGTAATTACCATGAATAGTAGATTTTGGAGTAGCCAAGTAGGGTTTAGCTAATCGCACTATTAAAGATTTTTCACGAATAACGATAATTTGTCCTGATTCTGAAAATGATTCATTTCTTGATATAGCAAATTTTTGCCAAAGCAATTGGCCAAGATTTTTTATTGGAAATTTTTGCTCACAGTTCTTTTTTGAATTTGAAAAAAAAGTAATTCTTTTTGTTGGAGATTCCCAAAATTTGCTATTTTCGTCCATAATATAACATTTAGGGGCTTCGAAAACTTTTAAATAGTTGTAAAGACTCTTAAACAATCTTTTCTTACAATTTAGAAAAACTTTATGAATACGATATAAATGCCCTAAAAAACTTACTTCTTCAAATTCGTTTATGATATCTAAAGTTTGTAATAGTTTTATTTGAAAATAATCAGATGTTGCTAGAATAATCCAAGACAAACTTTTATCTTCCTTAGATAATGAACGAAAAGTTGCTGTATACTTTTTGCTGGAAGATAAAAGTTTAGCTTGATGAAAAAATATTACTAAATTTTTTAGATTGTGTTTTTGATTTATCGGAGTCAAACTAAGTTCAATCATGTCGATAATAATCTTCTTTGTTCGTATGGACGTAATACATGTATAAGCCCTAGGTTCCCTAGGTTTTATCGATTTGTTTTCCCAAATCAAAATTAAACAATTCCAAATCAGATGAACATTCGTTTTGAGATTTTTGATTTCATGGAAAAAATTGTTCTCTTTTATATGTAACTTGTTTTCTTCTCTAAAAAGATCTGTACAAAAGCGTACTTTTGATGAATTCTTAGGTTTTTGATATTCTAGGGTGGTTTGTAGTAATACAAATGATTTTTTCTTGTAAGCCCTTTTTTTTTGAAAATAGTTCCTTTCTAGTTGCAATTCTTTAAAAATATTTTTTTGTTTGCGTCTAAATATGTGTAAAGATTTTTTGATCTTTCTATAGCTATAAAAATAGATGTTTATGGATAATATTTTCGCAAAAATAGTTGGTTTTTTTTTGTGAAATTGGACTAGTCCAAAAACTTGTTTTTTTTTATTACCGATTTTTTGTGTGTCTACTCGACAAAAAATATGATCAAGCAAGAAAAATTTGTTAGACGAATAAATACATTCTAGAAATTCTGAGTTCACAATCTTATATTGAGAATTGTTCCATATATAGAAACTTGTATTTCTATTCAAAAGACCATTTCGGGAAATTTTTAGAATACAATTAGGAAAAAGTAGTCTATGTTCCTTTTTTTGTCTTTTTGAAACAGTAAGCAATGGAACCAGAATGCGATTTGTTTGTTTCTTTCCTTTAATATTGCAATCAAAATTATCCAAAAATTTTGGAATAGAGATAAAAAATTTATTTTGAATGAATTTTTCTTCGGAACGATAAAAGGACAAATTTTGTAGTAAATTGTCTACAGAAGAGTCGAAATCATTTTGCTGTTTGGTAATCAGCAAGGGAATAGTTACTTGATCTTGATCTTTAGGAAACGGAAAAGCTAGTCTTGGTTTGCATATAGTTCCTGATAATATCCATAAATGACCCGCTTCAAGTGTACAATGAACATTACCTTGGACATTTTTTGGTTCATGCCATAGAAGAGTACTCCAGTGCATTTCTCCGTTTAATTCTGAATATATATATTTAATAACTTTTTCCTTTAAAAAAGAAATTTTAGTATGAATTTCAGCAATAAGTTGTTCCGATTCTACATTTTGGTAATTTTGAACAAAAATCCAACTTTTTGTTGGAATAATCGAATAATCCAACTTATCACCACTATCCTTTATAATTAAAAATAAACTTTTAGAACAAATATAAGCAGGATGCCCATAATATGTACGAATAGGATAAACTAACTTTGGATTGAATTGAATCCTTCCGTTGAAAGGCGCTCGTATAGTTCCTGCGATATTACCTGTAAAAACTCCTCCGGTATGAAAAGTCCTTAATGTTAATTGAGTTCCCGGTTCCCCGATAGATTGACCGGCAATAATACCTACTGCTTCTCCCAATTCGATCAAGTTATTGTGACTAAGACTTTGACCATAACATAATTGACAAATCCAAGATAGACTTTTGCAAGTAAAAGGACTTCGTATAGATATTGATTGGACCGAAAGACTGACGAATTGCTTAAAAAGTCCAGCACTAATTTCTTGATTGCGCGTAGCAACACATCTTTTATTTATATATACATGATCTGCTAATACACGCCCCATTATCTTGTTCAAAAAATTGATTTTTCCGATCTTTGTATGGGGACTATAAAAAATACCTTGAGTACTACCACAATCAATTTTACGTACAACTATATGTTGTACGACTTCAACAAGTCTACGTGTAATATAGCCAGCATCCGCTGTTCGTATAGCAGTATCCACAACTCCTTTACGAGCTCCATAGGAGGAAATTATATATTCTGTTAAAGAGAGCCCTTCCTGGAAATTGCCCTGAATGGGTAGATCCACGATTTTTCCTTGGGGATCTGACATTAACCCTCGCATACCTAGTAATTGGTGAACTTGAGATTTATTTCCCCGAGCTCCCGAGAAAGACATCATATAGACTGGATTCAAAGGTTCTATTATATGAAATTTAGGGTGCATTTCTTCTTTCAAAAATTCACTTGTAGTATGCCATCTTTCCATTAATTGACGTAATGTTTCGACTGTATGCAAATTGCCGAGAATATTTTGCTTTTCCGAATAAAAAGCTTGTTGGTCTTCTTCTTTAACAAGCCATCCTTTCGATGGCACTGCTAAAAGATCATCAATTGCTAATGAAAAAGATGCTTCAGTAGCTTGGTGAAACCCCAAAAATTTCAATTGATCCAAAATATGCGATGTACATGTCATTCCCAAGAGATCAATTAATTTTTGAATAAGCTCTTTCATGGCAGTTATATCCATCACTTTATTATAAAAATGAACTTGGTTTTTTTGTTTCATAACAAGAAACCTCCGCAATTATCTAATTCAGCAAAGTATTCCAGTCCTCAAATAAAAGACCTCCTTGATCTCTCTGTACACATAAAAGATAAGAGATTTAGAAAGCGGGCGTCGTTTGAGAGGATTCAAAAAGCTTTGAGGTTGTTTTTATAGCATTTTTGATTTCTCGATTGAAAAGAACACGACCTACGGTCGTTCGAATATATATACAAATAATTTGTTCTATTCGATCGTTTTGAGTCACATAATGTTCATAAATTTGCTGAGATAAGCCCTTAGGGTGATATTGAATTTCAATAGGGACTTCTCGGGCTGTTGGGGTAAGAATACTTCCATTTGCTACTTTCCATTTCAACCATAAAGGGTTGTTTAATTGGACTTGTTTTTTTTGAAATGCTATGAACACATGATTAAAACTTAAGAAATAAGTATTCTTTTTTCTAAAAAAAATGATCTCTTTTGATTGAAATGGGTGATATCTTATTTCGTAAATATCTTGTGGTTTTTCAACAGTTAATATATAAAGTCCAAGAAGCATATCTTGTGTTGGTATTGTAATAGGACTTCCATGACTTGTAGATAAAATATTTGTATAAGAAAACATAAGTAAACGGGCTTCTACAATAGCTTCTGGAGATAAAGGTACATGAACAGCCATTTGGTCTCCGTCAAAGTCTGCATTAAATCCCGTACAAACTAATGGATGTAAACGAATGGCATGCTCTTTTACTAGAATTGGTTGAAACGCTAATATTCCAAATTTGTGGAGAGTAGGTGCTCGATTTAACAATACAGGGTGCCCCAGCATTACTTTTTTAAGTATTTTCCAAACAATGTTTTTCCGTTTTTGAATCAAATTTTTAGCAGCTCTCAGATTGGAAGCAAAACCTCGTCCAATAAGACTACGAATTAAAAAAGGTTGAAAAAGCTTGATTGCCATTTCTCGAGGTAACCCACATTGATGCAATGCCAGAGAAGGACCCACTATAATAACGGATCGACCTGAATAATCTACTCGTTTTCCAAGTAAATTTGTACGAAATCTTCCTTCTTTACCCGCAATCACATCCGAAAATGACTTATATGGTCTATTATGAAAATTTCTCGGTTGTCCGACGGTTCTATCATTGTCTAGAAGTGCATCTACGGCTTCTTGGAGTAATCGTTTTTGAAGAGTCAAGAAATCCCCTGTTGAATAAAAGGGACCGCCTTGCATTTCGAAACTAGTTTGAAGATTCTTATTCCGAATAAGAACTTTTTGATAAAGTTTATTCAAATCTGACTCCACAACCATTTGTTGACCCAAAGCAAAAATAGGTCTTAATTCGGGGGGAAGAACTGGTAATAAACATAGAACCATCCATTCTGGTTGGATTTTTGCTTGGATCAAATATTTAGCAAATTTTATGCGTCTGCTCAAAAAATGGTTTCTTTGTTGTATTTTGTTTTTACCTCTTTGAATTTTGTAATTTTTTAAGAGCTTTTTCCATTCAATATATGACTGATCCAGAAGAATACGAAGATCCAAACCAGTTAATTGTTTCTGTATAGCATTTCCACCAATAGCTATTTCTCTTTCTTGAAATTCGACAAAATTCCAACCAGAAATATAAGGAACAATAAAATCCATCCACGATGGAATGTCTTCATGTTGTAATAGACCCCGGAATCGTGATATAGTAGGTCTATTAGTTGTGGGCCTAGCAAGAAAAATATTTGGATAGATTATCTATCTCCCTCTAGAATCGGACGTGAAAGTTATCTTTTCATACGACTCAAGTCACTCTAAAAAGTTTTGGTAAAAAACTTCTCTTTAGCTTGGATAAGCAAAAGAAAACTATCCAAAAAAGTACCCATTGCTCACGTTCTAAAATTAGCAAAATTTCAAAATAGAATTATTGAGTAGTCTTTTCCCAATAGTTTTTTTCGAAAAAAAAATTTTTTAGACTTGGGGTTTACTTGTCTGTTGTTCGTTTTTTTTTTTTTTTGAACTTAATCTTTTAGGTCTCTGTCCCACTTCGATGGTTAGAATACTTATGAAAAGTTATATGCAACGATTATATTTCTATAACCATAGCTAGCGTCTATTTTAGAGAGGAAACTGATTCAACTTAAAGAGACTAATCCCTATTTACCGAAGCCAAAAAGCAGATAAAACCTTGGACTAATTTCTATTTCTCACTATTTTCTAAGCTTCATGGTATTCATTCTGAGGAAGACATGTCAGAATTGAGAGCATTCTAATGATAGCTAGAATGACAGTTTGGTCTGTATAGTCGGAACTTAGGATCAAGTCACACGTTGCAGTATACTAGGTCTTTTATTTCGGAATTTTTTTTCCCAATTAACATCGCGATATAACTAGGGATGCGTTTGAAATACCAGATATGAGTTACTGGACATACTAATTGAATGTACCCCATTCGGTATCTTCGAACTCGAGAGTCTACAAGTTCAACTCCACAATGTTCACAAATGGAAGTTTTTTTCTTTTTCCGATCTCCAAAGGGGAAGCCTTTCTTTTCTTCTCCAGGCTTTTTTTCACAAGCACAAACTCCATTTTTCACGGGTCCAAAAATCCGTTCACAAAATAATCCGTTTCTTTTTGGTTTATTTGTTACTAAGTCGATAGTCCTTGGATTGAGTACTTGTCCAACCTTTTCTCCATTGGGTAAAGTTTTTTCACACCAAGCACGAATCTGTTCAGGCGAAACTAATGTAATTCTCAGTTTTTGATGTTTTTTCTTTGAGTCAATCATAAGCAATTTGATTGAAATTGAATTTATTTTCTATCTGAAAGTTTTTTTCTGATATAATAGTATGATTCAATTCTAAAGCTAAAGATCGTAATTCTCGAATAAGCACGCGAAAGGACTCCGTAGCAGTTTCAGCTTTAGGTACTGAATGCCCATCTAATATGGATCTAAGTATTTTAGTACGAGTTTTTAGATGGTCAGATTTGACAGTAAGCATCTCTTGTAAAATAGAAGCAACACCAAAACTTTCTAAAGCCCAAACTTCCATTTCTCCAAGTCGTTGACCTCCTCCTTTTGATTTTCCTTGTACAGGTTGTTGTGTTATCCTTGCATAACTTCCGGTGGAACGGGCGTGCATTTTATCATAAACTTGATGAATTAATTTCATCATATAAGCTTTTCCTACGGTTACAGGTTGTTCCAAAATTTCTCCTGTTTTTCCATCAAAAATCTTGGTTTTTCCAAGATGTTCCAGTTCGAAAACCCATGGATTCACTGTTTGTTCACTAGCTTTGTGAAGTTCATTAAAAACTAATTTTCTAGAAGCTTCTTGCTCATATCTTTCGTCAAAGGGTGGTATTCTATACTGTTTGTTCATTAAGGTTCCTGCTAAACCAAGTAAACATTCAAAAATTTGTCCTACATTCATCCGAGAAGGTACTCCCAAAGGGTTTAATATCATATCTACAGGTTTCCCGTTTTGTAAAAACGGCATTTCTTGCCTAGACAAAACTTTGGAAATAATTCCTTTATTACCGTGCCTTCCGGCGACTTTGTCGCCTACTTGTATTTTACGTTTTTGTAAAATATATACATGCACTTTTTCTGAATCATTCTCCCCAGGGTCAGTTTGATCATTTTTTTCAAAATCATCTTCTATATCATCATCTTCGTGATGGCTTTTTCTTAAATTATCTTGCCACAATGTTTGAAGTTTGATCCAATTTACATCAATAACTCGACCTTTGCCATTTGCTTTTAGACAAGTTTCTTTTGTCCGAGGAGTACAAAAAAGATCTTGTAATAATCTTAGTTCTGGAAAACGCAAGACTTCCTGGGAGGACCGAGGTTTTAATTTGCCCACTAAAACATCACCCGGTTGTATCCAAGAACCTACCCTAACAATACCATTTTCATCCAAATGACGAAGTGAGTAAGCTTCGATTTGAGGTATTTCTTTTGTTAAAATCTCACACTCTGCCATATAAATCATAGTTTCATACCTTGTAATATGAAAAGAAGTAAAAATTTCTTCATAGATAAGACGTTCATTGATAAGGATTGCGTCTTCAAAATTGTATCCTTGCCACGGCATATACGCTACTAATATATTTTTTCCTAAGCAGAGCTCCCCTCCTATTGTGGTCGAACCATCTGCCATAAATTGCCCTCTTTTCACATAGTTACCCTGATTTACTTGAGGTCTTTGATGAATCAAAATATTGCTATTAGAGCGTTGATATATCTCTAAAATTGTTTCTATTGTTTTTCTGTTCAGGGATGACACAATAGTCTTCGAATCAAAATATTCGATTCTTCCTTCTTGAATACTTGTTGCTAAAATTCTTGAATCGAGTGCTAGTTGGCCTTCTAGGCCAGTTCCAACAATGCATTTTTCTGGTTGAAGTAATGGGACAGCTTGACGCTGCATATTTGAACCCATTAAAGCGCGAGTCGCATCATTGTGTTCTAGAAAAGGAATCAGAGAAACTCCAATGGAAAAATATTGTAAAGGCAAAATACTTCTGAAATGGATTTGTTCCCATGCAACAGATAGAAAATCTTGGCGATATTGAGTTGGAGTATTTTTCTTTTCTGGAAGTTTATGATCTACCGCCAACAAATTTTCTAAAGCTATTCGGTAATTTTTATCTTCATTTGGCAATAGATAAGAAACCATATGGTCTTCATTGGATTTTTTCGTTACATTATAGAATGGACTTTTTAAAAAACCAAAATCATCAACGTTTACGGAATTTGCAAGTGAGGCGATAAGCCCGGCATTCTGCCCTTCAGGAGTATTAATTGGACAAAAACGTCCATAATAACTAGGATGAATATCTCGTGCGCGAAAACTAGCAGTTCGCTCCGTTAAACCTCCAGGGCCTAAAAAGCTAACTTTTCTTCCATGAAGTATTTCTGCTAACGGGTTCGTTTGCTCTAAAAATTGTGATAGGGGGTGTAACCCAAAAAAATGTTTCAAAGTTCTTGTTAATTGGGTGGAAATAAATGGAAACTCTGGGAACATTATTTGTTTATTCTGGGTATTTTCAAGTATTTCTATTGTTTGCATATTTTTTTGAATTAAAACTTTCACACGATTTAGAGCTAATCCAACTTCTTTTTTTAAGAAATCTGACACGGAACAGAAATGTCGATTTTGAAGGTGATCGATATTATCGATCGTACCCAAACCATAACTTACTTTAATCAGATAATCTACAATAGCTAATACATCTTGCGGTAATAAAAAAATTTCGTTATCAGGTATATCGAGGTTTAACTTTTGATTTAGATTTCGTCTACCAATTCTTCCTAATTCACATCTTTTTGAAATAAAGTTAGTCAATTTCTTATATAGAAACTCTGAAAAAGCAAAATCACTACTATCGCATTTCATGGATTCGAGTTCTTCATAAAAGGTAAGAATGGGGCCCCCCTTTCGTGAAAGTTTTTGTTTCATTTTTTCGTTCCAAATTAATTCCCAACCTTCAAATCCTGTTAGATTATAAGTATTATAGAGAACCTCTTCAATTTTTAGACCCATAGTGAATAAGAAAACTAAAATAGAAACTTTTTTCTTTCTGCTTATACGAACCCATAGTTTTTTTTTGATATCAATTTCGAATTTCAACCTTTCTCCACAATCAGAGATTAGAGTGCCAGTATATATATTTCCAGCTTTTTTTTGTTCTAAACTATAGTAGATACCAGGACTTCTTATTATTTGATTAACTACGACCCTATAATTCCCATTTATTACAAATGTTCCATGATCATTCATCAAAGGAATATCTCCGAGATATATCATTCTTTTCCTTTTCATTTGTTTCCAATAAAGAAAAATTCCTGGTACATAAAATTTTGAAGAAAATGTAAAACGTTGATATACCGCATTCCTTTCTGTTGTTGGGGGTTCCATGATTTTATAATTTTTACCAAAAAAAAATTTGACTTCTTTTTCAGTATTAGAAATTTGTGGAAAATCAACTAGTTTTTCAAATATATCCTTTTCAATGAAACGGAAAAACCCTTTCATTTGTATTTGACTAAAATCGGGAATTGTAAACATAAACATTTTCTTTTTTTTTTTTAATTCTTTTATATAGAACTCATATAGAGAAAAACTGTTTTTTTTTTTTTTATGGATTTGGCACTTAGAAAAAAGAGGTTTTATTTTGACTTGCATTGGTTTTTGTTTTAGACTATAGTAAACACACAAAATCAAGAATGAAACAAACATTATTTTACTAAAAATTGATGGGGTTTGGCGGCATAGCCAAGTGGTAAGGCAGAGGACTGCAAATCCCTGATCCCCCAGTTCAAATCTGGGTGTCGCCTACTTTTTTGTGGTCAAGAAACTTTTTTTCACTATTATTTAATTGAAATCTCCGATCTTTTCTACTTTGCACAATTGTTATTAATTTTCTTATCATTAGTAATAAAAAAGGAAATTTTTTATATGGATATAACCGGTATTGCTTGGGCTGCTTTAATGGTAGTGTTTACCTTTTCGCTTTCACTTGTAGTATGGGGAAGAAGTGGACTCTAAAAAAGAATCTAATGCTTTTTAATACGGGTATATTAGTAGTAGTATCAATCTTTTTTTTGATACGACTACTAATATTTATAAACGAATTTGTAATCAATCAATTGTTTTCACTGATTGTTTTTACATAAATGATGACTAGAAAAGCAGTAGGAATCGAAATAAAAAGTGCAACAGCAATAAGTGCTAGAATATTGACTTCCATAATCTAATTTTTTAGAATTGTTTTGAATTGAACTTTTTTGAAATCTGTAATTGTTTGAAAATGGACTTAATGGATTAATCCAACTATTTCTTCTTTTTTAAAAAATTTGCTTGTCAGAATGACATATTATACCGTAAAGTAGTTCTATATGCCCATAAGATATAATCGTTTTGAAGATATTATGAATTTAGAAGAAAGGGCCTAACGTTTCAAAAGTAAAAAAAAATTGCTGCTACCTTGTCATGAAACAAGATATAGGCCGGATAAGGTCTAACATATTATTCTAACAAAAGAAAAATTTGTGAAATGGAAGGAAAAGGAATGCTTTTTATGTCCCGTTATTTAGGACCTCGGTTCAAAATCATACGCCGTCTTAAAACATTACCAGGACTTACGAGTAAAAGACCTAAATATAAAAAACGTGTTCACCGATCTTCTCGACCCTGGTGGAAAAAATCTCAATATCTCGTTTGTTTACAAGAAAAACAAAAAATTCGTTTTCATTATGGCTTAACAGAACGACAATTACGGCAATATGTTCATATTGCTAAAAATGCTCAGGGGTCAACAGGCCAGGTCTTACTTCAATTACTTGAAATGCGTTTAGATAATATTCTTTTTCGATTAGGTATAGCTCGTACTATTCCTGGAGCCAGGCAACTAGTTAATCATAGACATATTTTAGTCAATCATCATATAGTGGATATACCAAGTTATCGTTGTAAACCCCAAGATATTATAACTTTAAAAGGAAAAGATCCAGAAAGACTGAGAATTCGAATGAAAAAAAGTTGGGGTCAACTTTGGAAAAATAGAAATAGAGTACCACATTATTTGACCTTCAATTTGTCACAAAATAAAGGAATAGTTAATAAAATTATAGATACAAAAGATCTTCAATTAAAAATTAAAGAAATGCTAGTTATAGAATATTATTCTCGGCGGATTTAATCCAAAAAATGGGGTTTCAATCTTTTCCAAAAGAGAAAAAACGGGAAATGCGGAAAGAGAGGGATTTGAACCCTCGGTAGACATAAGTCTATATAGCATTTCCAATGCTACGTCTTGAACCACTCGACCATCTTTCCTCGGGTAATCTCCTCCCCATAAAAACTTATGGAATTGGAATTTCCTATTCTATTATTTTTGTAGTAAGCATTTCTATGTGATGAAACTCATTCCAAAAGGAACTGAAGCAAAAAAAAAAAAAACAATTTGATCACTATGCCCAGATCTCAAAAAAATGAGAATTTTATAGATAAAACGTTCACAATATTAGCAGATATTATATTAAAAATAATTCCAACGGTTTTAACAGAAAAACAAGCCTTTGCTTACTACAGAGATGGTGTGATTTGATTTTTTGGCCTTTTTTTTTTTTCTTTCGAATAAACGGCCAAAAAACTTATGTTTAGTGAAGGTGAGTCTTTGAAAAAGAGCAACTCCTTCTGTCCTGTATCCCGGATTAATGCGTCTTTGGATCTACATAGTAGAATATTAAGCAAAAGGATACGTATTGTATATACTATATAATATAAATAAATGCATAAAGGAAAGACATTACATATAGGAATCGACCAATGAAAAGCTTCGTTAGATTTGATTTCACTTACTATTTTTTAGTAGCCCTTAATGAGGGTTAATTCGAATGGTTGAGACAATCCAAAACCATCTTGTTTGTATTTCGGATACCAAAAGAACCATCGAATTTTGTTGAAGTGATTAAACCCTGTTTAAAAGTGCAAAGCAGTAAGAACAAACAAAGAGTAGAAGGTGTTGAAAAGACTCTTTCTGAAAAGGATGGCTAGATTTTGATTCAAAACATACTAGTCCCTTCTAATTTTTAGATGTTGCTTATTCTTCTTTTTTTTTTCTTTTTTTTTTATTATGTAAAAGAAAGGAGGAGCCGTATGAGATGAGAATCTCAAGTACGGTTTTGAACCGGAGATTATTAAAAGTTGAATCAATAAGAACGACCGTAACGAATGTCAGCACAATCAGAAGGAGAATATGCAGAAGCTCTTCAAAATTATTATGAAGCAATGCGATTGGAAGTTGATCCTTATGACCGAAGTTATATATTATATAATATAGGACTTGTACATACTAGTAATGGGGAACATGCCAAGGCTTTGGAATATTATTTCCAGGCATTAGAACGAAATCCAACGTTACCACAAGCCTTTAATAATACAGCTTTGATCTGTCATTACGTGCGTCTATCTGTAGGATAGAATTAAGTTAGTTAAAAACAAACCAAAAGGCTTTCTACATATTGCCACTACTCTTAAATAACAACAGTTGGGCTGTATCAGCTGTAGCAAAAAAAAAAAACAAAAGGGTCCCCTACCCGGGTAGGATGCTAAAAAAGCTTATATTTGTTTCTATGGAGAAAGTAATTGAAACTATAAGGGGAAAAAGCACCATAAAGATCAATTTTGAATTTTTGGAGTTGATACAATTAGATCTGCTCATAAAGGGATTTACTTATGTAATAAAGTTTATTCTTTGTCTTTCATAAGTATTGCGCAGTGGTGTAGTATTAGGTCCTAAAGACGGCAAGTAAGTACTTTTCTAAGAAAGTACTTTTTTCAAATTCTATACGGGGATAGGTACCCCTCCCTCTCTCACACAAAGACTTTTTTTTGGAATTCACAAGGTGGTAGGAGAACAGAGAAAACTAAAAATTTAGTAAAGTTTGAAACTCAGTTTAGTAACTTCTGGTCCTGCGATTAGTTTGAATAGATTTCCCCACTTTCGAGTGTTTTTTTTTTTTTTTTTTCGTTAAAGGACTCAAGAGTTGATTGAGCCGTATGAGGAAGGAAACTCTCAAGTACGGTTCTAAGGAAAGGAAAATAATAACCTATTCTGACCGAGGAGAACAGGCTATTAACCAGGGAGATCCTGAAGCAGCAGAGGTTTGGTTTGATCAAGCTGCAGAATATTGGAAACAAGCTATACTATTAGCTCCAGCTAATTACATCGAAGCACAAAATTGGTTAAAAATTACAGGACGTTTTGATTGAATATTTTCAGAAAAGGAAAATCGATATTAAAGGAAAGTAAATGTATATGTTATCAATGGGATCTAGACTGTAAAGGGTAGGGGTTGGACCAATTATGTCCACCCCAGGCTTTGTAGAAATTATTTGATAGAATAGACTATATAATTCAAAAATTCAAAAGGCTTTTTTGAATCTGAATAGTCCATTAAGCGCCCCTTTCAATGTGTCATAATAAAAAACGAACACCCGCCCTAGTTCCATTTTCTTTTTCAAATCGTTCCAGTTCTAAATTCGAAAATAAACAAAGAATTGGTTTGAGATTTATCATTTACTAATTCCAGTTGGCGGGTCTCTTTTTTGTTTCATCCTAACAAAGGAGAACTCTATGATTATGCGTTCACCGGAATCAGAAGTTAAGATTATGGTGGAGAGAGATCCTATCAAAACTTCTTTTGAAAAATGGGCTAACCCCGGACATTTTTCAAGGACATTAGCAAAAGGGGATCCTGAAACTACTACTTGGATTTGGAACTTACATGCGGATGCTCATGATTTTGATAGTCATACCGAAGATTTAGAAGAAATTTCTCGCAAAATTTTTAGTGCTCATTTTGGTCAATTAGCGATCATCTTTATTTGGTTAAGTGGTATGTATTTCCATGGGGCTCGTTTTTCCAATTATGAAGCATGGCTCGCGGATCCCACTCATATAAAACCTAGTGCTCAAGTGGTTTGGCCTATAGTAGGCCAAGAAATATTGAATGGGGACGTAGGTGGAGGTTTTAGAGGAATACAGATAACATCTGGATTCTTCCAAATTTGGAGAGCATCTGGAATAACAAGTGAATTACAACTTTACTGTACTGCAATTGGTGGATTGATCTTTGCAGCATTAATGCTGTTTGCTGGTTGGTTTCATTATCACAAAGCTGCTCCAAAATTATCTTGGTTCCAAGTAGAATCTATGTTAAATCACCATTTAGCAGGGTTATTAGGACTTGGTTCGCTATCTTGGGCAGGGCACCAAGTACACGTATCTTTACCTATTAACCAACTTCTAGATGCTGGAGTGGACCCTAAAGAGATACCACTGCCTCATGAATTTATTTTAAACCGCGACCTTTTAGTTCAACTTTATCCTAGTTTTTCTAAAGGCTTGACTCCCTTTTTTACACTAAATTGGTCTGAATATTCCGAAATTTTAACGTTTCGGGGGGGTTTAAACCCAATAACAGGAGGATTGTGGTTGACTGATATTGTACACCATCATTTAGCTATTGCCGTTATTTTTCTGATAGCTGGCCATATGTATAAAACCAATTGGGGTATTGGGCATAGTATACAGGAAATTTTAGAAGCTCATAAGGGCCCATTTACAGGAGAGGGGCATAAAGGTCTTTATGAAATATTAACTACCTCATGGCATGCTCAATTAGCTCTTAACTTGGCTATATTAGGGTCTTTGACTATTGTTGTAGCTCATCATATGTATTCTATGCCCCCTTATCCTTATCTAGCCATTGACTATGGTACTCAACTTTCTTTATTCACACATCACATGTGGATTGGCGGGTTTATCATCATTGGTGCCGCAGCACATGCGGCGATTTTCCTAGTTAGAGATTATGATTCAACTACTTCTTATAATAATTTATTCGATAGAGTTCTTCGACATCGTGATGCAATTATATCGCATCTAAACTGGACATGTATATTCTTAGGCTTTCATAGTTTTGGTCTATATATTCATAATGATACTATGAGTGCATTAGGGCGTCCTCAAGATATGTTTTCGGATACTGCTATACAATTACAACCAATATTTGCTCAATGGTTACAAAATACTCACGTAACAGCACCTAGGTTTACAGCTCCTGCTGCAACAGCAAGTACAAGTTTCACTTGGGGAGGCAATGATTTGGTAACAGTAGGTACTAAAGTAGCTTTGTTACCGATTCCTTTGGGAACTGCAGACTTTTTAGTTCACCACATTCATGCTTTTACAATTCATGTAACTGTATTAATCTTACTCAAAGGTGTTTTATTTGCGCGCAGTTCCCGTTTGATACCCGATAAAGCGAATCTTGGTTTTAGATTTCCTTGTGATGGACCTGGAAGAGGAGGAACCTGTCAAGTATCTGCATGGGATCATGTTTTTTTAGGTTTATTCTGGATGTACAATGCAATTTCTGTTGTTATATTTCATTTTAGTTGGAAAATGCAATCGGACGTTTGGGGTAATATAAGCACTCAGGGAGTAGTAACTCATATCACGGGGGGAAACTTTGCACAAAGTTCCGTTACAATTAATGGGTGGCTTCGTGATTTTCTATGGGCACAAGCTTCTCAAGTAATTCAATCTTATGGTTCTGCGTTATCCGCATATGGCCTTTTCTTTTTGGGTGCTCATTTTGTTTGGGCTTTTAGTTTAATGTTTTTATTTAGCGGTCGGGGGTATTGGCAAGAACTTATAGAATCAATTGTATGGGCCCATAACAAATTGAAAGTTGCTCCTGCTATCCAGCCTAGAGCCTTAAGCATTGTACAAGGGCGTGCTGTAGGAGTGGCTCATTATCTCCTGGGAGGAATTGTCACAACATGGTCGTTCTTCCTAGCAAGAATTATTGCAGTAGAATAATAGCGGATGTAACCATTATGATATCAAGATTTCCGAAGTTCAGTCAAGGTTTGTCCCAAGACCCGACTACTCGTCGTATTTGGTTTGGTATTGCAACTGCACATGACTTTGAGAGTCATGATGATATTACGGAAGAACAATTGTATCAACAAATATTTGCTTCCCATTTTGGTCAATTAGCTATAATCTTTCTATGGACTTCTGGAAATTTGTTCCATGTAGCTTGGCAAGGTAATTTTGAGTTTTGGATAAATGACCCTTTACACGTAAGACCTATTGCTCATGCTATTTGGGATCCTCATTTCGGTCAACCGGCTATAGAAGCTTTTACTCGAGGAAGCGCTCCTGGGCCGGTCAATATTGCTTATTCCGGTCTTTATCAATGGTGGTATACAGTTGGATTACGTACTAATGAAGATCTTTATACTGGAGCTCTTTTTTTAATATTTCTTTCTACTGTTTTTTTAATAGCAGGTAGATTTCATTTACAATCGAAACGGAAACCAAGTATCTCATGGTTCAAAAATGCGGAATCACGTCTTAATCATCATTTGTCAGGGCTTTTTGGAGTAAGTTCTTTAGCTTGGACAGGACATTTAGTTCATGTAGCTATTCCAGAATCAAGGGGGATCCATGTGCGATGGGTTAATTTTTTAAGTGTTTTACCATATCCTCAAGGGTTAGGTCCTCTTTTCTCGGGTCAGTGGAATTTGTATTCTCAAAATCCGGATTCTAATAGTCATTTATTTGGCACTTCGCAAGGGGCCGGAACTGCTATTCTAACTCTTCTTGGTGGATTTCATCCGCAAACTCAAAGTTTATGGTTGACTGATATAGCTCATCATCATTTAGCTATTGCCTTAATCTTTTTTCTCGCTGGTCATATGTATAGAACCAATTTTGGGATTGGACATAGTATAAAAGATATTTTAGAAGCTCATATGCCTCCGGGAGGAAAGTTAGGTCGCGGGCATAAGAGTCTTTACAATACAATCAATAATTCTCTTCATTTTCAGTTAGGTCTTGCTTTAGCCTCTTTAGGGGTAATTACTTCTTTGGTAGCTCAACACATGTATTCTTTACCTGCTTATGCCTTTCTAGCACAAGACTTTACTACCCAAGCTGCGCTATATGCTCATCATCAATACATTGCTGGATTCATCATGACAGGGGCTTTTGCCCATGGGGCTATTTTTTTCATACGGGATTATAATCCGGAACAAAATCAGGATAATGTTTTGGCAAGGATGTTAGATCATAAAGAAGCAATAATTTCTCATCTAAGTTGGGTTAGTTTATTTCTTGGTTTTCATACGTTAGGGTTATATGTGCATAATGATGTTATGCTAGCTTTTGGTACTCCGGAAAAACAAATATTGATTGAACCTATTTTTGCTCAGTGGATACAATCTGCTCACGGTAAATCTTTATATGGATTTGACGTACTCTTAGCTTCAACAAAGGGACCAGCATTTGCTGCTGGAAAAAGTATATGGTTGCCGGGTTGGTTAAACGCTATTAATGATAAAAATAATTCACTATTCTTACCAATTGGTCCCGGCGATTTTTTGGTTCACCATGCTATTGCTTTAGGTTTGCATACAACTACATTAATTTTAGTAAAAGGTGCTTTAGATGCACGAGGTTCTAAACTAATGCCCGATAAAAGAGATTTTGGTTATAGTTTTCCTTGTGATGGTCCAGGACGAGGTGGTACCTGTGATATTTCAGCGTGGGATGCTTTTTATTTAGCAGTTTTCTGGATGTTGAATACTATTGGATGGGTTACTTTCTATTGGCATTGGAAGCATCTAACTTTATGGCAGGGGAATGTAGCACAATTTAATGAATCTTCTACTTATTTAATGGGATGGTTAAGAGATTATCTTTGGTTAAATTCTTCCCAACTTATTAATGGATACAACCCTGTTGGTATGAACAGTTTATCTGTCTGGGCATGGATGTTCTTATTTGGGCATCTTGTTTGGGCTACTGGATTTATGTTTCTGATCTCTTGGCGTGGATATTGGCAGGAGCTTATTGAAACTCTTGCGTGGGCTCATGAAAAAACGCCTTTAGCAAACCTAGTTCGATGGAAAGATAAACCTGTAGCTCTTTCTATTGTCCAAGCACGATTAGTTGGATTGTCTCACTTTTCTGTAGGGTATATATTTACTTATGCAGCCTTTTTAATTGCTTCAACTTCAGGTAAATTTGGTTAATTAACGAAACAACTCCTAAACAAAAAAATTCAATTGAATAAAAATGAGTAATCACCCTTATCTTTAGAATCTGATCGATCTTTTATTTTTTTTATAGTTAGAAACTATGGCAAAAAAAAGTCTTATTGAAAGAGAAAAAAAACGTCAACGGTTAGAACAGAAATATCGTGCAATTCGCGAGTCTTTAAAGAAAAAGGAAGCCTTTTTTTTCTCACAGGAAAAAATGATTTGTAAAATCCAATCTTTACCACGTAATAGTGCACCAACACGTCTTCATCGTCGTTGTTTTTTGACTGGAAGGCCGAGAGGGTTTTATCGAGACTTTGGATTTTGTGGACATGTATTTCGTAAAATGGCTCATGCTTGTTTATTACCTGGTATAATCAAATCAAGTTGGTAGGCATAGTATAAAAAAGCGTCGAAGATACTTCGACGCTTTTTTCTTTTCTAGGAGGTTTTTCTTTTATGGAAGGTAGACAATAGCGCGGAGTAGAGTAGCCTGGTAGCTCGCAAGGCTCATAACCTTGAGGTCACGGGTTCAAATCCCGTCTCCGCCAAGATGGTTATTTTGTGGGCGGATAGCGGGAATCGAACCCGCGTCTTCTCCTTGGCAAAGAGAAATTTTACCATTCAACCATATCCGCAAGGTATTAAGGAAACAAGACATATTATGTCTTATTAATATGTCTTATTCTTATTAATATGTTTTCTATATTGTTATTTTATATTACTATTTTTCAATCCGTTCAATTATTTTTTGCTTTTTACTTTTTAAGTTTGTGAGTTATATAAAAGAATTTAGGACGCCTACAGAAATAACTAATCCAATCCATAATGAGACAGCAGAAAATAGAATATTTTTATTACCTGACCAACCTTCTGGGAAAGCGAAAGCGATAGGTACGCCTATAAGTAATAGAAAGGAAATTGCGATTAATGCAAACATAGTCAGTTGAAAAGCAATAGTCATAATTTTGATAAAATCCAACATAAACTATACCATTTGATCCTTATTTGATCGAATTAGAATGAAATCTAATATGTAAAAATTGCACCCCTTTTTGTTTTTGAAATGAAATAAGATTTTTTTCTAGAGAAGACTTTAGGAGAGATGGCCGAGTGGTTTATGGCTCCGGTCTTGAAAACCGGCATAGGTTACAAACTATCGGGGGTTCGAATCCCTCTCTCTCCTTTTGTTTGGAATAAAAGAAATTCAATTCAAAATTACCAAAAGAAAAAGAATGGGATAACCATTCTTTTTCTTTTATGTTTGGGTTTAGTTTAGAGGGGTCATAAACAGGACAGGTTCTAAATCTCGGTCAATCCCCTTTTCAAAACCTGCTGCGGCTGCACGAGCTCTTCCCGCATGCCACAAATGACCTACAAAGAAAAAAAACCCTAGAACAAAATGCGAAGTAGCTAACCAGCTTCGGGGAGAAACAAAATTTACTGCATTTATTTCAGTAGCCACACCGCCTACTGAGTTTAAAGAACCTAAAGGAGCATGCGTCATATATTCGGCTGAACGCCGTTCTTGCCAAGGTTGTATATCTTTTTTTAATTTATTAAGGTCTAAACCATTAGGACCTCTAAGAGGTTCTAACCAAGGGGCCCGAAGATCCCAAAAACGCATAGTCTCCCCACCAAAAATAATTTCCCCAGTAGGGGAACGCATAAGATATTTACCCAATCCAGTTGGTCCTTGGGCAGATCCTACACTAGCTCCAAGACGTTGGTCTCTAACTAAGAAAGTAAAAGCTTGAGCTTGAGAAGCTTCTGGGCCAGTAGGCCCATAAAACTCGCTGGGATACGCTGTATTATTAAACCAAACGAAACAGCAAGCAATAAAACCAAACAAAGAAAGAGCCGCTAAGCTATATGATAGATAAGCTTCGCCAGACCAAACAAAAGCACGACGAGTCCATGCAAAAGGTTTAGTTAATATGTGCCAAATACCACCGAAGAAACAAATTGAACCCAACCAGAAATGTCCTCCAATTAAATCTTCCATATTGTTTACACTAACAATCCATCCTTCTCCTCCAAAAGGAGATTTCAGTAAATAACTAAAAATAGTATTGGGGTTAAGGGTCATATTTGTTATTTTTCTTACATCTCCACCACCCGGAGCCCAGGTATCATATATACCTCCAAAATAGAGAGCTTTTAGCACGAGAAGAAAAGAACCAGCACCGAGTAAGATGAGATGAATACCCAAAATGGTAGTCATTTTATTTCTATCCTTCCAAGCATAACCGAAAAAAGGAAAAGACTCTTCTAACGTTTCAGGACCTATAAGGGCGTGGTAAAGACCACCGAAGCCTAGAACGGCAGAAGAAATTATATGAAGTACTCCTGATACAAAAAAAGAAAAAGTGTCGACAACATCTCCACCAGGACCTACTCCCCACCCTAGAGTAGCGAGATGAGGAAGTAAAATTAACCCTTGTTCATACATAGGTTTTTCAGGTATAAAATGAGCCACCTCGAAAAGGTTCATAGCTCCGGCCCAGAACACAATTAGTCCAGCATGAGACACGTGAGCTCCAAGTAATTTACCAGATAAATTGATTAGTCTAGCATTACCGGCCCACCAAGCAAACCCTGTAGTTTCTTGATCACGACCAGCTAAAGTAAGAGTTCCATTAAAGAGCGTTTCCACGGGGTAAAACCTCCTCGGGGAATATAAGGTTTTCATGAGGCTGATCTTGAGCCGCCATCCAGGCTCGAATACCTTCATTCAGGAGGATATTTTTTGTATAGAAAGTCTCAAATTCAGGGTCTTCCGCTGCGCGGATTTCTTGGGAAACAAAGTCATAGGCACGTAAGTTTAGAGCTAAGCCTACAACTCCAATAGCACTCATCCATAAACCAGTTACAGGTACAAATAACATGAAAAAATGTAACCAACGTTTATTAGAAAAAGCAACTCCAAAAATCTGGGACCAAAAACGATTAGCCGTGACCATGGAATAAGTTTCTTCGGCTTGAGTCGGGTTAAATGCACGGAATGTGTTTGCCCCGTCTCCGTCTTCAAATAAAGTATTTTCTACAGTAGCACCGTGAATAGCACATAGCAGAGCAGCTCCTAAAACCCCGGCAACTCCCATCATGTGAAACGGGTTTAAGGTCCAATTATGAAAACCTTGGAAAAAAAGGATAAATCGGAAAATAGCAGCAACTCCAAAACTGGGAGCGAAAAACCAACCAGATTGACCTAAAGGATAGATTAAAAAAACTGAAACAAAAACAGCAATTGGAGCAGAAAATGCAATTGCATTATATGGTCGTAATTGTACAGATCTAGCAAGTTCAAATTGGCGTAACATGAAACCTATTAAACCGAAAGCACCATGCAGAGCTACGAAGGTCCATAGACCACCTAATTGACACCAACGCGTGAAATCCCCTTGTGCTTCAGGGCCCCATAATAGAAGAAGTGAATGTGCTAAACTATTCGCGGGAGTAGAAACTGCAGCTGTTAAAAAATTACAGCCTTCTAAATAGGAACTAGCTAGTCCGTGAGTATACCACGAAGTCACAAAGGTTGTACCAGTGAACCATCCACCCAAGGCGAAATAAGCACAAGGAAAAAGTAATAGACCAGACCAACCTATAAAAATGAACCGGTCTCTGCGTAGCCAATCATCCAGAGTATCCAAAAATGTTTTTTCCTCTTTGGAAAAGTTTCCAAGTGCTATAGTCATTATTATCCTCCTTTTTTAAACATTTTGTTCATTTTCTTTTTTTGATTTTTGATTAAATTTGAATATAAAGACAAAAGAATTAAATTAATGAGCAAAAATCGATAAAAATACTTATCTACTTTACCATTATAAGAAAAAATGAGAATTCAAAAGTAAAAATTAACAAGGGTTCTTAATTTTTAGGATATACTTATAATGAAGGCTAAAGTCCATTATCGGATTTGAACCGATGACTTACGCCTTACCATGGCTTTACTCTACCACTGAGTAAAAAGGGCTTCATTTTTTTGGCTGCAAGCAAGACAAACAAAAGAACAAAAGAAAATTATAATCTATACAATATTTTTTTGATTTATAAGGAATATCTCTTTGTTGTAGTGTAATTAAATAAAAATTTAATAAAATTAATCACTCAAAAATTTTGTTTATGAAATTAGCTTATTGGATGTATGCCGGTCCTGCTCATATTGGAACTTTACGAGTAGCTAATTCATTTAAAAATGTCCATGCTATTATGCATGCTCCTTTGGGAGATGATTATTTCAATGTAATGCGTTCTATGCTAGAGAGGGAAAGAAATTTTACTCCAGCGACAGCTAGTATTGTAGATCGTCGTGTTTTAGGACGTGGATCTCAAAAAAAAGTAGTAGATAATCTACTTCGGAAAGATAAAGAAGAAAATCCTGATTTGATTATATTGACACCTACGTGTACTTCAAGTATTTTACAAGAGGATTTACAAAATTTTGTAGATAGAGCATCTGTAATATCTGATTCAAATATTATTTTGGCGGATGTAGACCATTATCAAGTAAATGAAATTCAAGCAGCAGATAGGACTTTAGAGCAAGTTGTTCGCTTTTATTTATCGAAACAAAAAAAAGAAAAATTAGACCGATTTTTGACGGATGTGCCTTCTGTAAATATCATCGGTATTTTTACTTTGGGGTTTCATCATCAACATGACTGTCGTGAGTTAAAACGTTTATTTCAAGATCTCAATATACAGATAAATCAAGTAATCCCTGAAGGGGGGTCTGTCGAAGATTTGCAAAATTTACCAAAAGCTTGGTTAAATTTGGTGCCTTATCGTGAAATAGGGTTAATGACAGCTTTTTTTTTGAAAAAAGAATTTGGAATGCCTTATCTATCTATAACACCTATGGGTGTTATAGATAATGCCGAGTGTATCCGACGGATAGAAAAATCGGTGAATCCTTTTGCTTCAATTTTTGGGGAAAAGGGGGTAAATTATGAATCTTATATTGATAGACAAACTAGGTTTATTTCCCAAGCTGTTTGGTTTTCAAGATCTATTGATTGCCAAAATTTTACGGGGAAGCAAACTGTTGTTTTTGGTGATGCAACTCATGCCGCGTCTATTACCAAAATACTTGCTCGAGAAATGGGAATTCGCGTGAGTTGTACAGGTACATATTGTAAACATGATGCAGAGTGGTTTAAAGAGCAGGTACAAGATTTTAGTAATGAAATATTGATCACAGAGGATCATGCTAAAGTAGGGAAAAAAATTGCTTGTGTAGAACCTTCCGCAATATTCGGTACTCAAATGGAACGTCATATTGGTAAACGGTTTGATATCTCCTGCGGCGTTATTTCTGCACCAGTTCATATACAAAATTTTCCTTTGGGATATCGTCCTTTTATGGGGTACGAAGGTACAAATCAAATAGCTGATTTGGTCTATAATTCTTTTGCGCTGGGTATGGAAGATCATCTTTTAGACATTTTTGGTGGTCATGATATGAAAGAAGTAATAACAAAATCTAACCCTATAGGTGGTTTAGACGTAATTTGGGATACTGAAAGTCAACTAGAACTACAAAAAATTCCTCGTTTTTTCAGGGACAAGGTAAAAAGAGAGACAGAAAAATTTGCTAAAATAAAGGGTGTAGTTAAGATTACAATTGAAGTCATGTACGCAACTAAAGAAACATTAACTGTAAGATAATTCGTTTTTTTTTGCTTAATTTGACAAATAATCTACTACGGGCCTATCATTATTGTATACCTTAAGGTATACAATAAGGTATACAATAATAAATATATTCTTTAGGGTTGCTAACTCAATGGTAGAGTACTCGGCTTTTAAGTGCGATTTAATCAAGTTTTTTACATTTTGAAATGAAGTAAAATTTTCGTCAATATTAATCAGTAATGATTATTTTAGTAAACTACGACTTATCCTAGAAAAAGGAAAAAAAAGCATGTCGCTTTTGGAAAAACTTCTTTTTTCAAAAAAGGTAAGATTTTCAATGAAATTGAAGTTCAATCACTTTGTAGTTAAAAAGTCTATGGAAAAGGGATAGCTTGAATAATGAACAAACCTAGAAGAACGAGTTTCTGCTCTTCCTAGCGAAGAGAAAATGATTCCTCTTATTAAAAAGAAGTTAAAAGCTTTTTAGCAATCGATATGGGAAGGTTTTTCTCTGAAAAGGTCAGAGAATTTCATATCATAGAATCCTAAAGACTTTAAGATCGGTGTGTAAAAAAAATTAGTGTGCTGGCCTGAATTTCATGAGTCAGGAGAACGCCTGGTTGCTAAGATAAAATATTTGCGTCTTTTTTGTGTATGACGATTGAGATTCTTTCTTTTGAAAGTACTATTCGGTTTATTCGGTTCAAGCTAGATTGTACTATGTGTTATTTTATTTCTAAAAAGAAAGGTTTAGGAGGTTTTTTCTTGAAAAAAAATGAAAACATACGTTGGCAACAACATTTTTTATATCCCCTCTTATTCCATAACGATTTCTATGTTATAGATCCGAATCTGTTATTCAACTCAAGCCCTTCTTTCGAAAAAATAGAAAAATTACCTAATAGTTTCCGTTTTTTGAATGTAAAACGTTCAATTAAGCTGTTACATCAACAAAACTATCTTGTGTATAATACAAGAAGTTCTTGTTTTAATTTCATTGGAAAAACTTTTTTTTTCTGTTTTGATATTTTTGTTTCCACGTGGTGGAAACACTTTTTTGGTTTCAAAGTAACTTTCAAAGAAATAAATCAACAGGTCAATTTTCAATCAGTCTTTTCTCTATTTCTTTTTTTGGAAGAAGTCTTTATGTTTTCTCTTTCTTTTTCTAATATAAGAATACCCTCTTCGATTCATTCAGAGCTGTTAATTAGACGTTTCAAATTTTCGATTCAAGATGTTTCTTTTTTACATTTTTTAAGTTTTATACTTTTTTCAAAGCAATTTAAGTTTGTGAATAATTCTATTATTTTTCCAAAAGGAAGTGTGATTTTCTGTTTCTTTTTAGGGAATATTCTTCTTTCTATTTTCGAAGATTTTTTCACTCTTCGATGGAAAAGTTGTTTTCATGAAAAATCATTGTCTTATGGTCTTTTTTCAGAACAAAAGCATTTTCAACAAAAATGGAATTTTTTAACCCGAAAACCGAAAAAAAAAGACACGATAAGATTGCTAAAGGATTTTTTTTTTCACTATATAAGATATGGGGAAAAATTGATTTTGCTGGGAACTACTATTCTAGTCAAAAAATGTGAATTTTTTTTCTTAAATTTTTGGCAAACTTATCTTTTTGTTTTATCGGAACCCTCTAGTTTTTTTTTGAAACAAATTTCCAGTCAAAATATATTTTTTCTAGCTTATTACTTAGAATATCCAACAAACTCTTTTTTACTCCGACTAAATATCTTAGATTATTTTCTATCTACTGATTTTGTTAGCAGGGAATTAAATTCAAAACTTAGCGCTGTTTTTGTTATTCAATTTTTATCAAAAGAAGGATTATGTGATATAATGGGTAACCCGAAGAGTAAATTAGCATGGCTTAGTTTTACCGACAATTCTATTCTTGATAAATATGATCATTTTTGCAGAAATGTAGATTCTTTTTACAGTGGAGCAATAAATAAACGTTTTTTAGATCGTGTGAAGTATATACTTTTTCTCTCATGTATCAGAACTTTAGCCTGTAAGCATAAAAGTACGATACGTATAGTTCGAAAAGAATTAGGATTTGAACTACGTAAAATATTTGTGCGAAAACAAGTTGAATTCAAAAACAAAAAATTGCTATATTTCTGTTTTCATAAACAATTTAGAAAATTGCTATTTAAGATAGATTTAGTTACAGAACGACTTTGGTTTTTAGATATTTTGGAGGTAAATAATTTCACCAAGTTTTGGGTAAAACAGCAGAATGCTCTGGATTTTTTTTGTATTTTTGATCAAAATATTTGGTTTATGCTAGATCAATTTTTGTGATTTAATGAAATGCTTGTTTTGCCGGTAGATGTGAAATAGAAATAGAAAATACAGAGAGAAAGCCGTGTGCAATGAAAATTGCAAGCACGGTTTGGGAGGAGATTTTTGAATTTTCTTGAAATATTCAAAAAATTGAATGAAATGATCTACTTCATCCGACTAGTTCCGGGTTCGAATCCCGGGCAACCCATAAGGTATTCCCTTGGTTTTTTTATATTATATTTTTGATCATATTTTAGTTGACTTCAATATAGAAATTATTTTATACTGTTGAATAACAAGCCATGCTTGGGAGTCTCTGATTTTTATTTTAACTAAACTCCAAATTAATCAACCATGACTGCAATTTTAGAAAGACGCGAGAGTGCAAGTGCTTGGGGTCGTTTTTGTAACTGGATTACTAGTACTGAAAATCGTCTTTATATTGGATGGTTCGGTGTTTTAATGATTCCGACTTTATTGACTGCAACTTCAGTTTTTATTATTGCTTTTATTGCAGCTCCGCCTGTAGATATTGATGGTATTAGAGAACCTGTTGCTGGTTCTCTTCTTTATGGAAACAATATAATTTCTGGTGCTATTATTCCTACCTCTGCAGCTATTGGTTTGCATTTTTATCCTATCTGGGAAGCAGCTTCTGTGGACGAATGGTTGTACAACGGCGGTCCTTATGAGTTAATTGTTCTTCATTTTTTACTTGGCGTAGCTTGTTACATGGGCCGTGAATGGGAACTTAGCTTTCGTTTAGGTATGCGACCTTGGATTGCTGTTGCATATTCAGCTCCTGTTGCGGCTGCTACTGCAGTTTTCTTGATTTATCCTATAGGCCAAGGAAGTTTTTCGGATGGTATGCCCTTAGGCATTTCTGGTACTTTCAACTTCATGATTGTATTCCAGGCAGAGCATAATATTCTTATGCATCCTTTTCATATGTTAGGCGTAGCTGGCGTTTTTGGTGGTTCTTTATTTAGTGCTATGCATGGTTCTTTGGTAACTTCTAGTTTAATAAGGGAAACCACAGAGAATGAGTCTGCTAATGCAGGT